CATGGATAAGCTTATATTAACCCGTTCAAACTTTTCACTTTTAAATAAAAAATATATTATTTAATTATTTATTTATTGAATATAAAATCATTAAAAATAAATTTTTTTTTTAATAGAAAATAAAAATTTGAATGAGAAGCCGTATGAAATGAAAATTTCATGTACGGTTTTGTAAAGTAACATCAAAGGTAACTTTTTTGTTAACTTTTTCACTACAACACCAAAAAAACCAAACTCTGCCTTGCGTAAAGTAGCAAGAGTAAGATTAACTTCTGGATTTGAAATTACAGCTTATATACCTGGTATTGGTCATAACTTACAAGAACATTCCGTAGTATTAGTAAGAGGAGGAAGAGTCAAAGATTTACCTGGTGTAAGATATCATATTGTTAGAGGAACTCTTGATGCTGTGGGAGTAAAAGATCGTCAACAAGGGCGTTCTAGTGCGTTGTATATTATTATTTTAATACTTGTATTATAAATTAATACCATGTTAATTGTTAAAACATGTAAATATAGCTAACTGTAAAATAGAAATATTGTAAAAGGACTAGAGCAGGCTAAAACAAATTAAATATTAAAATATCTAAGGTTTATTTATTAAATAAAAAAAGTATTCCCTAACTTATTTTTAATAAAAAAATAGAATAACTTTAACTTTTTTAGAACGGGTTGAAGAACAAAACAAAAACTAAAAAATTAATATAAATTTTTTTTTTACTTTTTTTTTAAACCTAAAGATTTTATCGTAAAATTAATAAAATACAAGATTTTCTGGGAAGAGAAAACGGATACTCAATTTATAATGAGTAAATATTAGAAATAAAAAAAAAATATATATAGATATATGTATTTTTTTTATTTTTAATATCGAAAGCCGTATTCAATAAAAGTTGTACATACGGTTTGGAGGGAGATTTTTAATACTTTTAATCGATCTACCCTACAATATGGAGTAAAAAAGCCAAAATAAACTATTTAGTTTTTTGATTTTAATAAATTATTTAATTATTTTTTAATATTATGTCACGTCGCAGTACTGTAGAAAAAAAAACGGCAAAATCTGATCCAATTTACCGTAATCGATTAGTAAATATGATGGTTAATCGAATTATTAAACATGGAAAAAAATCATTAGCTTACCGAATTCTTTATAAAGCAATGAAAAATATAAAAAAAAAAACGAAAAAAAATCCACTATCAGTTTTACGTCAAGCTATACGTAGAGTAACTCCTAATGTAACAGTAAAAGCAAGACGTTTAGGTGGATCAACTTATCAAGTACCAATTGAAATAAAATCAGCACAAGGAAAAGCTCTTGCTATTCGTTGGTTATTAGGAGCATCCAGAAAACGTTCAGGTCGAAATATGGCTTTCAAATTAAGTTATGAACTAATAGATGCTGCTAGAGATAATGGGGATGCAATACGCAAAAAAGAAGAAACTCATCGAATGGCTGAAGCTAATAGAGCTTTTGCTCATTTTCGTTGATTTTTTCTAAGAATAAAAAAAGAATATACATAATTTTTTTTTTTAAATTAATATTTTGTAAATAAGTTATTAGTAAAAATTACTATAATTTTTACTAATAACTTATTTACAAAATATGCAAATACTAGAATTTTTTTACATATCGAGAAAATTTTTATGGACTTAGAATTTGATCTTTCTTTTTTTTATGCAAGTACTATTTTGCCTGAATGCATTCTTATTTTTTCCTTAATAATTATTTTAATATTAGATTTAATTTTAGAAATAAAAAATAAATCTTTATTATTTTATTATATTTCTTTATTAAGTTTATTATTAAGTATTATTGTTTTACTCTTTCAATTACAAAAAGAGCCGACTATTAGTTTTTCAGGTAATTTTCAAGATGATAATTTTAATAGGATATTTCGAATTTTTCTAGCTTTATGTTCAATATTATGTATTCCTTCATCCATCGATTTTATTGAATGTACAAAATTATCAATAACGGAATTTCTTATTTTCATACTAACAGCAACTATAGGAGGAATGTTTTTATGTGGCGCTAACGATTTAATTACTATTTTTGTATCTCTAGAATGTTTAAGTTTATGTTCATACTTATTATCTGGTTATACTAAAAAAGACGTTCGATCTAACGAAGCTGTTATGAAATATTTACTTATAGGTGGAACAAGTTCATCTATTTTAATTTATGGTTTTTCTTGGTTATATGGCTTATCAGCGGGAGAATTTCAACCCCAAAAAATAGCAAATGGACTTATAAGTACAGAAATGTATAATTCTTCAGGAACTTTACTTGGACTTATATTTATTATTGCAGGAATTGGATTTAAACTTTCTTTAGTACCTTTTCATCAATGGACTCCCGATGTATATGAAGGAGTGTGATTCGTTTTCTACAAATAAAAAACATAATTTTTTATTGTGTTTATGATATTTATAAATATTTTATAGACATGCAAAATAACAAAAAATTATTATTTTGAATCAAAATAAAACATAACTTTTATTAATATTAAATAAATTTTTTTTAATAACTTTAAATTAAATATAAAATAGAACAAAGTTGAAATAATAAAAAAAAAATAAGTTGATTATTAGGGGTAATTTGTAAAAAAACGGTATAAATAAAATAAATTAAAAATTTTAAGTATTTAAAAATATTATTCAGTAATCTTTTTTCCTTCAAGGATTATAAGTTATAAGTGTAGTATCCATATCCATTTAAAAAAAGGCCCTAAAATAAAAAAATCATGACTATTAAAACGAAAAAATTTAGATTTTTTTTTTATTTAATAACAAAAATTATTGAAATTTTGAGATTAGAAAAAATAACTAAAACAGGATTCTTCGTAAAGTTTAATTTTAATAAAATTATAATATTTAATTTTTAAAATTGTATGTGCATACACGAGGAAAGTAATCTAACTTTAGATATTACTTAGGAGCTGTGTGAAATAAAAATTTCATGCACAGTTTTGAATGAAAGAAAAGAATGAGTAATCTTCGTTTCGATTCTAACTCCCCCACACCAGTCGTTGCTTTTCTTTCGGTTGCTTCAAAAATAGCAGGTTTAGCTTTATTAGCTCGTCCTTTGAATATTGTTTTTCCCTTCCTTTTCAACCAATGGCATTTTATTCTAGAAATATTAGCTATTTGCAGTATGATATTAGGTAATTCAGTAGCTATTACTCAAACAAGTATGAAACGTATGCTTGCATATTCTTCAATAAGTCAAATTGGGTATTTAATGATTGGAATAATTATTGGGGATTTTAATGGATATACAAGTATGATAATTTATTTACTATTTTATATCTTTATGAATTTAGGAACTTTTGCTTGTATTATATTATTTGGATTACGTACAGGAACAGATAATATTCGAGATTATAGTGGATTAATTCTAAAAGATCCTTTATTAACATTTTCTCTTGCTTTATGCTTATTGTCTTTAGGAGGTATTCCCCCATTATCTGGTTTTTTTGGAAAACTTTATTTATTCTGGTGTGCATGGAAAGATGGATTATATCTTCTAGTTTTTATAGGGCTTTTCACAAGTATTATTTCTATATATTATTATTTAAAAATAGTTAAATTATTAATTACTGCAGAAAATAAAGAAATTACTTCTTACATACAAACATATACTGGATTTTCTTTTTCTATTTTTTACAAAAATTCAATTGAAATTAGTATAATTATTTGTGTAATTGCTTCTATGTTTTTAGGAATATTTATGAATCCCATTATTAATCTACTCCAAACTAATTTGAATTTAAATAGTTTTACACATATTTAATATATTTTTTTTTATTATTAAATATTTTTATTCTATTAATAAAAATTTAATTTGTTTTTTTACTTATACTATATATATAGTATAAGTAAAAAAACAAATTAAAATTAGATTTTTTATTTTTACTATTATATAATAATTAATTAAATATAATAATTTTTTTATTACAAGCCTTGATGGTGAAATGGTAGACACGTAAGACTCAAAATCTTATGCTTTAAAGCGTGGAGGTTCGAGTCCTCTTCAAGGCAGTATTTTTTTAATAATAAAAAAAATAATCTTATGTTATACTATTTATTTGATATCGATGATTTTATTAAACTAAAAAGAAAATAATATTTATTTTATTTAAAATATTAATATGAATATTATTAATCTAATAATTATAATGATATAAAAAAGATATAAAAAATTATAAATAAAAATCAGATGATATTTTTTAGTATTGTAAACTAAACACTAATATAATAAACATATGGAAGTAAACATTCTTGCATTTATTGCTACTGCATTGTTCATTTTAATCCCTACAGCTTTTTTATTAATTCTTTATGTACAAACCGTTAGTCAGGGTAATTAATAAAATTTTTTTTTTTTAATTATTAAGAATCGTGGATTTATCAAATAATATTGTATTTTTATTTAAATATTTAGTTTTTTACAATATTAAAATTTAAGTTAAAAAAACTAAAAAAATTATATATAATTTTTTTAGTTTTTTTAATTTCATTTATTTATTATTATATGATTCATATAGAATTAGGTCCTAGCACTATAGTAGGAATAGGCCTTATTATAGTAGGTATACTTTTATATGCCCTTCGAATAAGGGAACTTAATGTATCTAGAGGTGTGATTTAGAATGTACTTAAATAAATAATAAATTTTCGATTTATTTATTAATAATAATAAATAAAAAACTTGAAAAAAATATTTAGTTTATCTAAAAAAATATCTATGGTTAAATTTTAACTTATTTTTCTAACATTCCGCAAACATATTTAAATCTTAAAATTAAAATGGAATTATAATTATATAAAAAACATAAAAAAAAAGTATTATATAAAGCTTTTATTTAATTAATTTTTTGTTTCTCTAGAAATAAAATAATTTAATCCACGAAATAATAAATGAACCTAAAGATATTATTAAAATATTTGTAACATTACTGTTACAAATATTTTTTTTTATTAACTAAGTACAAATGAAATAAACCTATTTTTTTAAATTATTTTAAATAGGTAAAAGACAATCCAAAAAGTTTTTGTTTAAATTTATTTTTTTACACTTACATACTTACTTGGATTTAGAGTATTTAAAATTTAAATTTTTTTTTATTTTAATACTTAAGCCATAAACAAATTAACATATTATATATGGTTTTTAGAGAGGAGCATGTAATTAAAAAAACATTAACCTATCTCAATATTATGATTCTTTTTTTTCATCTATTGGCTTATTATGTGGAGGAATTCTTATTTTTCAAGGTTGGCGCTTAGATCCAATTCTTTTATTATCACAAATACTTTTAAGTGGAACAGCTATTTTTTTTATAGCGGAAAGTTTATATTTACGTAATAATAAGATTAATTTTACAATTTTTTCTAAAGAAAAAAATAATCCTTTTGTTTTAAAAAAAAAAGATTTGAAAGAAAATACAACTTATAAAAAAATGAAATTAAGAAAAAAATTTTATAAAGGATGGGAAAAAATTGACTATACTTTTTTTATTTCTTATACAATTGAAATAATATAATCTAATTAGTTTAATATTTTTTATCTTTAATATTTAAAAATAAAAAATATTAAACTAATTTATTTTTCAATCAAATTTTTTCATTTACTTTATTTTCTTCCGAGATCAGCAATAAAAAAAAAAATATGAAAATTAGCTTTAGAACACAAAAAATAATATTAATTACTAAAAATAATATTAATTACTATATATATATATTTTTTTTATGAATGTTAAATCTAAATTTATATTTACTTAATAAATATTAATTTATTTTTTATAATCTTTTTAATCTCAAATTATATGTCTACTTTGTAAATAAATATATATATAACTATTTCTATTAATTATTATTTTTTTATAATAACACTTGCTTTTTTTTCTCATTTGATTTATTCTTAATATTAGGGTTATCTATTAATGATAGATTTAAATAAAGAATAAAGTAATAGGCTATATCAAAATATAGAGCAATACATTTTTTTATTTAAAATATGACATAATAGATAATCCAAATCTTTTTTATATTTTGTTTATATTATTATTAAGGCGACACCCAGATTCGAACTGGGGATAAAGGATTTGCAGTCCTCTGCCTTACCACTTGGCCATATCGCCTTTTTTCCAAATAAAAGTTTTGGTAAAATTTGTATAAGTTTTTTCTTAGTACTATAATTTTTTAGTTTATTAATAATAAACTATTAATATTATAAAACTTAATTAATTTTTAATCAAGTATCTTTTTTTATATATTTTGAATAAAAAACTGTTAATATGATGAAAAATTATAATAAAATACAAAAGCTTAACAAAAATATTTTTTTTTATACAATTAGATATAAAAGAAAAAGAATTAGATTTGTTATTATAAAACAAACTCTAACACTATTTTAGAGGAAAAAAAAACTACGGAAATTTTTGTACTCCCTGAATTTGGAAAAATACAATTTGAAGGATTTCATCGTTTTATTTATAAAGGGTTAATTGAAGAACTTAGTTATTTTCCTAAAATTAAAGATGCAGATCATGAATTTGAATTCCGATTATTAGATAAAGAATACAAATTAGCAGAACCTTTAATAAAAGAAAGAGATGCTGTATATCAATCAAATACATATTGCTCAGATTTATATGTACCAGCTCAATTAGCTCAAAAAAGGAAAAGAAAAACACAAAAACAAACGGTATTTATCGGAAGTATTCCCTTAATGAATTCTCAAGGTACCTTTGTAGTTAATGGTGTTGCAAGAGTAATTATTAATCAAATCTTAAGAAGTCCAGGTATTTACTATAATTCAGAGCTAGATCATAACGGAATTTCTATATATACAAGTACAATTATTTCCGATTGGGGAGGAAGATTAAAATTAGAAATTGATAGCAAAACGAGAATTTGGGCTCGTATAAGTAAAAAACGAAAAGTTTCTATATTAGTTTTATTACTAGCCATGGGTCTAACCGTAAAACAGGTTGTGGATAGTGTTTGTTCTCCAAAAATTTTTTTAGACGCCTTGAAAAAAAAGAAGAAAAAAGAACAGCCTCAATCTACTGAGGACGCTATAGTAGAGCTTTATAAACAATTATATTGTATAGGCGGAGATATTGTATTTTCAGAATCTATACGTAAAGAATTACAAAAAAAATTTTTTCAACAAAGATGTGAATTAGGAAAAATTGGTCGATTAAATTTGAATAAAAAACTTAATCTTAATGTACCTGAAAATGAATATTTTTTATTACCACAAGATATTTTAGCCGCTATAGATTATTTAATAAAAATAAAGTTTGGTATTGGTACACTTGATGATATAGACCATTTAAAAAACCGTCGTATTCGCTCCGTAGCAGATTTATTACAAGATCAATTAAAATTGGCATTAACACGTTTAGAAAATTCAGTACGACAAATTCTACGTGGAGCAACTAAGCGAAAACATTTACCTAGTCCTAAAAGTTTAATTACTCCAACTCCATTAATAGCTACTTTTAAAGAATTTTTCGGATCACATCCTCTATCCCAATTTTTAGATCAAACTAATCCATTAACTGAAATAGTTCATAAACGAAGATTAAGTTCTTTAGGTCCTGGAGGATTAACACGACGAACAGCTAGCTTTCAAGTACGAGATATTCATTTTAGTCATTATGGACGTATTTGTCCTATTGAAACATCTGAAGGTATGAATGCCGGACTTATTGCATCATTAGCAATTCATGCAAAAGTAAATCATTGGGGATCTCTAGAAAGCCCTTTTTATAAAATATCTAAAATTTCTAAAGAAGAAAAAGTTATTTATTTATCTGCCGGAGAAGATGAATATTATCGAATAGCTACCGGAAATTGTTTGGCTTTAGATCAAGATACACAGAAAATACAAATAACTCCAGCTCGATATCGACAAGAATTTTTAGCTATTGCTTGGGAACAAATACATCTTCGAAGTATTTATCCTTTACAATATTTTTCTGTTGGCGCTTCTTTAATTCCGTTCTTAGAACATAATGATGCAAATCGTGCTTTAATGGGATCTAATATGCAACGTCAAGCGGTTCCACTTATAAAACTTGAAAAATGTATTGTAGGAACAGGGTTAGAAAGTCAAGCAGCTCTTAATTCTGGAAGTGTTGTTATTGCAAAACAAAGTGGAAAGATTTTATATACTGATGGTAAAAAAATAGATTTAGTTGATATTAATAAAAAAAAAATAACTACATTTTTGACAATATATCAGCGTTCAAATAATAGTACTTGTATGCATCAAAAGATACAAGTTACTCAACACAATTTTTTGAGAAAAGGACAAATTTTAGCAGATGGTGCAGCAACTTTAAAAGGAGAATTAGCTTTAGGAAAAAATATTTTAGTAGCATATATGCCATGGGAAGGTTATAATTTTGAGGACGCAATACTTATTAACGAACGTTTAATATATGAAGATATTTATACATCAATTCATATTGAAAGATATGAAATTAAATCTCGCATTACGAGTCAAGGCCCTGAAAAAATTACTAAAGAAATACCTCATTTAGAAAATAGTGTACTGCGTCATTTAGATACAAATGGGCTTGTATTATTAGGATCATGGGTAGAAACAGGAGATGTTTTAGTAGGAAAATTAACACCTCAGGAAACAGAAGAATCATTACGTGCTCCAGAAGGAAAGCTATTACAAGCTATATTTGGTATTCAAGTAGCTACTGCAAAAGAAACTTGCCTTAAAGTTCCTTCAGGCGGAAAAGGACGAGTTATTGATGTACGATGGATTTCTAAAAAAGAAAATTCTAGTAATTACGAAAAAATAATACATATTTATATAGCGCAGAAGCGGAAAATACAGGTAGGGGATAAAGTAGCTGGAAGACATGGTAATAAAGGTATTATTTCAAAAATTTTACCTAGACAAGATATGCCATATTTACAAGATGGTACACCAGTTGATATGGTATTAAGTCCCTTAGGAGTACCTTCGCGAATGAATGTAGGACAAATTTTTGAATGCTTACTTGGTTTAGCAGGACATTTTTTAAAAAAAAATTATCGAATAACCCCTTTTGATGAGAGGTATGAACGAGAAGCTTCGAGAAAATTAGTTTTTTCAGAACTTTATAAAGCAAGTACGAAAACAGGAAACCCTTGGTTATTTGAAACTGAAAATCCTGGAAAAAGTCGTTTAATAGATGGAAGAACTGGAGAAATATTTGAACAGTCTGTTACAGTAGGAAAAGCTTATATGCTAAAATTGATTCATCAAGTTGACGATAAAATTCACGCACGTTCTAGTGGACCTTATGCACTTGTTACTCAACAACCTCTTAGAGGAAGATCCAGACGTGGGGGACAAAGAGTAGGAGAAATGGAAGTCTGGGCTTTAGAAGGATTTGGTGTTGCTTATATTTTACAAGAAATGCTTACTATTAAATCTGATCATATACATGCTCGCTATGAAGTACTTGGTGCTATTATAACGGGAGAGCCAATACCTAAACCTAGCACTGCTCCAGAATCTTTTCGATTACTTGTTCGAGAATTACGATCTTTATCACTAGAATTGGATCATTCCATTATATTTGAAAAAAACTTAAATATAAATTTTAAAGACGTTTAATAGAAAAAATAAATTTAAATTTTATGATTCATCAAGAAAAATATCAACATCTTCGAATTCGATTAGCTTCTTCTGAACAAATACGCAGTTGGGCTGAAAGAATTTTACCTAATGGAGAACTTGTCGGACAAGTAACAAAACCATATACTTTACATTATAAAACACATAAACCTGAAAAAGATGGATTATTTTGTGAACGTATTTTTGGTCCTATCAAAAGTGGACTTTGCGCCTGTGGAAAATATCAAATAATTGAGAAATATCCAAAATTTTGTGAACAATGTGGCGTTGAATTTATTGAATCACGTGTTCGCAGATATCGAATGGGCTACATTAAATTAGCTTGTTCTGTAACACATGTATGGTATTTAAAGCGCTTACCGAGTTATATTGCAAATCTTTTAGCTAAACCTCTTAAAGAATTAGAAAGTCTAGTATATTGCGATGTGTGACTTGTTTATCAAACTTAATTATACAGATTTAATTAAACCTGTTATCCTATTTTATTTATTATAAGGATATCGCTAATTTTGATATGTTTCTTAAAAAAAGTAACATAAAACTCAAAAAAAAAATTTAAAGTACTTGATCTAGGGTTTCTATTTACATATATATATAAATATATAAATATTTATTATTTTATGTATTTTATATAAATATTTTTATTCGTTATTTAGAGATTTCGTAAAAAATAAAATTTAGTAAAAAAAATTATTACTATATTTATTTATAATGGATATTGCAGTTTATTCATCGTATATATACGCTAAATAATATTATACCCATCGAAATAGAACAAAAACCTAAAGGATCATCAAAATAGATAATATATAAACAAGATAATTTCTTATTAATCTTAAAAACATTGGAGGTATTTTTGTAAAAAAATATATCATTTAAAGAAAGTAAGATTACTCAAAAATAAAAATTTAAATTAAAAATTCTAATAGAACTTGAGTAATAAATAGTAATAAATTAATAATAAATTATTTATTATTTATTTTATATAAATTGTATATAAAATAAATAAAATTTACATATGGAGTATGAATATCTATATATATTATTATTAATATATTAAAACAACTAAATATATATAGAATTTATATTTCTATTATAATAAAACTAGAAATTTTATTATTATTAAAATGAATTTAATGCTATTTGAGCCGGATGAAAAAAAATTTTCATGTCCGATTCTTGGGGGGGGAATTAGAAAAAAGAAAAAACCTATCCCAATCTTTTTCTTGCTAGACCCATTTTACAAAAACCTACTTTATTAAAATTACGAGGTTTATTTAAATATGAAGATCAATCTTGGAGAGATATATTTCCTCGTTTTTTCTCTTCACGTGGATTTGAAGCGTTTCAGATTAGAGAAATAGCTACTGGGGGTGATGCGATTAAAAAACAATTAAGTAATATAGATCTCCAAGTAGTTATAGATTATGCATATTTAGAATGGAAAGAACTGGTGGAACAAAAGTCTACAGGAAATGAATGGGAAGATCGAAAAATTCAAAGAAGAAAAGATCTTTTAGTGAGACGTATGAAATTAGCAAAACAATTCCTTCAGACGGATATAAAACCAGAATGGATGGTTTTATCTCTTTTACCAGTTCTTCCACCCGAATTACGGCCTATGGTTGAATTAGGCGAAGGTGAATTAATTACTTCCGATCTAAATGAACTATATCGAAGAGTTATTTATCGAAATAATACTCTCATTGATTTTTCGGCTAGAAGCGGCTCTACACCAGGAGGTTTAGTTGTTTGCCAAACTAGATTAGTACAAGAAGCTGTAGATGCACTTATTGATAATGGTATTCGTGGACAACCTATGAAAGATAGTCATAATAGACCTTATAAATCTTTTTCCGACGTTATTGAAGGAAAAGAAGGACGCTTTCGTGAAAATTTACTCGGAAAACGAGTTGATTATTCAGGACGATCTGTTATTATAGTTGGTCCGTCTCTACCATTACATCAATGTGGATTACCACGAGAAATGGCAATAGAATTATTTCAAGCTTTTGTTATTCGAGGTTTAATCGGCCAAAATCTTGCTCCCAATCTAAGAGCAGCTAAAAGTATGATTCAAAATAAAGAGTCTATTATATGGAAAGTACTTCAAGAAATTATGCAAGGACATCCTATCTTATTAAATCGAGCACCTACTTTACACAGATTAGGCATACAAGCATTTCAACCTATTTTAATAAAGGGTCGCGCTATTCGTTTACATCCATTAGTTTGCGGAGGTTTTAATGCTGATTTTGACGGAGATCAAATGGCTGTTCATATACCATTATCTTTAGAAGCTCAGGCTGAAGCACGATTACTTATGTTTTCTCACACAAACCTTTTGTCTCCTGCCACAGGAGATCCGGTTTCTGTACCAAGTCAAGATATGCTTTTGGGACTTTATATATTAACAATTGAAAATTATCAAGGTATTTATGGCAACAAAAATCATCCTTATAAACATAATAATAAAGTTATTTTAAATAAAACACCTTATTTTTATAGTTATGATGATGTGATAAAAGCTCAAAAACAACAAAAAATTAAATTACACAGTCCGTTATGGCTTCGGTGGGAAACAGAATTGCGAATACTTACATCAATAAATCGTGAAAAGCCTATTGAAATTCAATACAACTCTTCTGGTATTTTTTCTAAAATCTATGAACATTACCAACTTAAAAAAAATAAAAAAGAACAAATTATTAATTTTTATATTTACACAACCGTTGGTCGTGTTATATTTAATCAACAAATAGAAGAAGCTATTCAAGGTACTTTAAAAGCTTCGCGGTTTCGAGATAAATCTTTACCAGGAATAATTATATAATATTCATTTTTTTCTACAGATAGAAATTTGAAAAAAGTCAGATAAATGGCTTAAATTTATTGGTATATCCTGTTTATGACAATAAAGAGGTTTTTTATTATGGCAGAACCAGCCTTCTATAATAAAGTGATGGATAGAACTGCCATAAAACAGTTTATCAGCAGATTAATTGCTCACTTTGGTATTACATATACAACACATATTCTAGATCAACTTAAAAATCTAGGCTTTAAACAAGCCACCCAAGCCGCAATTTCGTTAGGAATTGATGATCTGTTAACAGCACCTTCAAAAAGTTGGTTAATTCAAGATGCAGAACAACAAGGTTATACTTCTGAAAAAAATTATCGTTATGGAAATGTTCATGCAGTAGAAAAATTACGCCAATTGATTGAAACATGGTATGCAACAAGTGAATATTTAAAACAAGAAATGAATCCTAATTTTCGAATGACAGATCCATTAAATCCAGTACATATGATGTCTTTTTCCGGAGCTCGGGGAAGTACATCACAAGTTCATCAGTTAGTAGGTATGCGAGGTTTAATGTCAGACCCTCAAGGTCAAATTATTGATTTACCCATTCAAAGTAATTTTCGTGAAGGATTATCATTAACAGAATATATTATTTCTTGCTATGGTGCTCGTAAAGGGGTCGTTGATACCGCAGTACGAACATCAGATGCTGGATATCTTACACGTAGATTAGTTGAAGTAGTTCAGCATATTGTAGTGCGAAAAGTTGATTGTGGCACTTTTCAAGGTATTTTTGTAACCCCTTGGCGCGATACTTATAAAAAAAATAATAATCAACAAAAATTAATTGGTCGTATATTAGCAGAAAATATATATATAAATCAAAGATGTATTGCTATTCGTAATCAAGATATTACAATTGATCTGGCTCTTTCGTTAGTATCTACTAAAAAAAAACAAATTTTTATACGTTCTCCTTTAACTTGTAAAAGTATGTTATGGATTTGTCAATTATGCTACGGATGGAGTCTTACTCACGGTAATTTAATAGAATTAGGCGAAGCTGTAGGTATTATTGCGGGACAATCAATTGGAGAACCAGGTACTCAGTTAACATTAAGAACATTTCATACTGGTGGAGTTTTTACAGGTGATATTGCAGAGCATGTACGAACACCATTTAACGGAATTATTCAATTTGATCGAGATTCAGTTTATCCTACACGTACTCGCCATGGTCATCCCGCGTGGATATGTAATAATAATTTATCTGTTATTATTAAAAGTAAAAAAAAATTACATAATTTGATTATTCCATCACAAAGTATGCTTTTAGTTCAAAGTAATCAATATGTAGAATCAAAACAAGTTATTGCAGAAATTCGTGCTAAAATATCTCCTTTTAAAGAAAAAGTTCAAAAACATATTTATTCAAATTTATCTGGAGAAATGCATTGGAGTACCAAAGTTCAACATGCATCTGAATATATACATAGTAATGTTCATCTCTTATGTATGACGGGCCATATCTGGATATTATCAGGATATTTCGAAAAATTTAATGAATCTTTTTTTATATTCTATCGCAATCAAGATAAATTAGATAAGAAACTTCCAATTGCAAATAAAATTTTGAGTTATTACAAAAATCGAGAAAATTTTTTAGACTACTTTTGGAATTTTATTTATTCTAGTATTATTTTATATAGTTATAATTTTTTGAGAAGTAGAAAAAGAAAAAAAAAAATTTTTTTTTTATATGGAGAAAAAAATAAATATGAAAAAAAGCCTATATTTCAATTTATTCTCAAAATACCAAAAAACGGCATTTTAAAAAAAAATGATATTTTTGCTATTTTTAATGATCCTAAATATAGAATAAAAAATTCAGGAATTATAAAATATGGTACTATCGAAGTTGATTCTATCAATAAAAAAGAAGATTTTCTTGCAGATTCAAAAAAAAAGAATACTAAATCGAGATATAAAATAATAAAAGACGGTAATTTTTTCTTTCTTCCTGAAGAAGTATATAATTTAGATCAATCTCTTTTTTCTTCTATTTTGGTAAAAAATAATAGTTTCATTAAAGCAGGCACAAAAATAACTTCCACTATTATTAGTAAAGTCACAGGCTTTGTAAAAATAAAAAGAAAAACAAACAACTTTGAAATAAAAATACTACCTGGAAGTATATATTATCCTAAAGAAAAACAAAAAAACTTTAAACAAAATGGTATTTTAATACCGCCTGGAGAAAAAATTTTTGAACAATTTCGAGTTAAAAATTGGATTTATCTTGAATGGATTACACTTTCCAAAGAGAATTCTTTTTTTTTAATTAGACCAACAATAGAATATAAAATAACATCTAATGAAAATTCTTTAAATTTACCAATACCTTTTTTTCTAGATTTCTTAAAAGAACAACAAATAGTTAAAATTCAAACTGTTAAATATATTTTTTACAAAGATGGTGAAGAAGTTGAGATTCTTAATAATACTGAGATTCAATTAATTCAAAGCTGTTTAATATTGAATTGGGAAACAAAAATATTTATAAAAGAAGCTCATATTTCTTTTGTAAAAATACGTATTAATAAAATTATTAGATTCTTTTTCCAAATAAATTTAATAAAATATTTTAGTTTTAATCATAAAGAAAAAAAAAATAATATTATTATTAACGATTTTTTCGATAAAAAAAAAGATATTATTGAGCAAAATTTTAGTAAAAAAAATGTATTGTTCAATAAAACTTGGGGTATTATTCGTACTCCCTCGAAAAAAAACCAAGAAGAAGGCTCTTTTCTTTTTTTATCTCCATCAAATTTATTTCAAATTGGTTTAGTTGAGAAAATAGAAGAAGATACAAAAGCAGAAAATACTATAGAAAAAAATTTAATTTATGAATCAAAAAAAAAAATTAAAGATTTTAATATAAAAAAAAAAAGTTTTATTAAACAAAATTTTATAGAATTTTTAGGGTTTTTAGGCCATTCACAAAATATTACAAAATTTATTCAACCTTTTTCTCATATAAAATTGAATAATAAATTAACGCCAATTCATTTTTCAATTATTGATAATTTTGAAAAAAAAATTAAAATAACTGCATGGTACTTTTTGGATGAAAATAAAAAAACTCATAAATTTTTTTTAACTAAAAATAATATTTTTAATTTATTAATTTGGTCTTTTTCTTCATTTTTTTTAAAAAAAAAAAAAACTCACTTACTTAATCTTGGAAATTTTATTTGCGATGGCTTTTCTATATCTAAATATCAGCATTTTTCTGAATCTGGTCAAATTATAGCTATTTATGACGATCTTTCTTCCGTAATTAGATTAGCTAAGCCATATTTAACCACCAGTAAAGCTACAATTCATAATCATTATGGTGAAATTGTGAAAGAAGGAGATACATTAATAACTTTAATATATGAAAGATTGAAATCAGGAGATATTATTCAAGGGCTTCCTAAAGTTGAGCAGTTGTTAGAAGCTCGTCCAATAAATTCAGTTTTTATTAATTTGGAAAAAGGCTTTGAGGATTGGAATAAAGACATGACAAATTTTTTTGGAAGTCTGTGGGGTTATTTTTTGAGTTCCAGAATTAGTATGGAACAGAGTCAATTAAATTTAGTTGATCAAATTCAAAAAGTTTACCGATCACAAGGAGTACAAATATCGGATAAACATATAGAAATTATTGTACGTCAAATGACTTCTAAAGTTATTACTTTAGAAGATGGAATGATTAATGGTTTTTTACCCGGAGAATTGATTGAATTTACAAGAATAAAAAGAATGAATCGGGCTTTAGAAGAAATTATTCCTTATAAACCTGTATTGTTGGGTATAACAAAAGCCTCTCTTAATACTCAAAGTTTTATATCAGAAGCTAGTTTTCAAGAAACTACCCGCGTGTTGGCAAAAGCAGCTTTGCGGGGTCGAATTGATTGGTTAAAAGGCTTGAAAGAAAATGTTATTCTTGGTGGAATAGTTCCTGCAGGTACTGGTTGTCAAGAAGTTATTTGGCAAATAATTTTGGAAAAACAAAAAAATATTTTATTAAAAAAAAAAAAAAATAAAAAATTATTTGATAATAAAGTAAAAGATATTTTTTTATATAAAAAATTTTCTATTTTTTTTACTTCAAGTCAAATTCATAAAAAATTAAAACAATAATTTTTTGAAAGAAGTAGCAATAAAGAAATTAAATTATTTAAAAATTTTTAAATAAATTATTAAATAAACAAATGAATATCCATTTACGAAAAAATTTAAAAAATGTATTGATTTTAGTCTAAATAAAAAAAAAAATTAGACTTTTTTATAAAAAAAAACAAATGAAACAAATATCTTGGAATATTAATTTGGAAGAAATGATGGAAGCGGGAGTACATTTTGGTCATCAAGCTCGAAAATGGAATCCTAAAATGGCTTCTTATATTTTTACAGAACGAAAAGGTATTCATATTTTAAATCTTACTCAAACAGCTCGTTTTTTATCAGAAGCTTGCGATTTAGTAGCTAATGCATCAAGTAAAGGCAAACAATTTTTAATTGTAGGTACAAAATATCAAGCAGCTGATTTAGTAGCATCAGCTTCTATAAAAGCCCGATGTCATTATGTAAATGAAAAGTGGCTTGGCGGTATGTTAACTAATTGGTCAACTATAGAAAAACGTCTTCAAAGATTTAAAGATTTAGAAAATAAAGAAAAAACAGGAGTATTTAATCAACTTCCAAAAAAAGAAGCGGCAAATTTAAAAAGACAATTAACTCAACTTCAAAAATATTTAAATGGAATTAAATATATGACAAGTTTACCGGATATTGTAATAATAATAGACCAACAAAAAGAAATTACCGCTATTCAAGAATGTAGAACTTTAGGTATTCCAACAATTTGTTTAGTTGATACAGATTGTGATCCAGATCTTACAGATATACCAATTCCAGCAAATGATGATGCTCGAGCGTCTATTCGATGGATTTTAAATAAATTAAAATTAGCCATTATTGCAGGTCGTTGTAATTCCACAACAATTGAATAATTATTTTTAATTATTTTAACAAAAAACAATTTTTTTTATTTTATTATTCATTACTATTTTAAAACTTAAAAATATATTACAATAAAAATAAATATTTTATTGTAATAAATATGTTATAGCATAATAAAAAAGTTTAGAACAATAAGACATTTAAATATTAGAATTGTTTCTAAAATTTATTTCTATTTTTCATAGTTAATCTTTAGAAGGGGTAATATGCATACTGCACAAATTTCCATTAGCACACTTAATAATTTATATGAAATATCTGGTGTGGAAGTAGGTCAACACTTCTATTGGCAAATAGGCAGTTTTCAAGTTCACGCACAAGTACTTATAACTTCCTGGATTGTTATTTCTATTTTGTTAAGTTTAGCTATTTTCGCAACGCGCGATTTACAAACTATTCCAACCAGTGGTCAAAATTTTGTCGAATATGTTTTAGAATTTATTCGAGATTTAACTAGAACTCAAATAGGAGAAGAAGAATATCGACCTTGGGTACCTTTTATAGGAACTATGTTTTTATTTATTTTTGTTTCAAACTGGTCAGGCGCGCTTCTTCCGTGGAGAGTTTTTGAACTACCTCATGGAGAATTAGCGGCACCTACAAATGATATTAATACAACTGTTGCGTTAGCTCTATTAACCTCAGTAGCTTATTTTTATGCAGGTCTTCATAAAAAAGGTTTAAATTATTTTGGTAAATATATTCAACCAACTCCAGTACTTTTACCAATAAATATTTTGGAAGATTTTACAAAACCTTTATCACTAAGTTTTCGACTTTTTGGAAATATATTAGCTGATGAGTTAGTAGTTGCTGTTCTTATTTCTTTAGTACCTCTAGTTATTCCTATACCTATGATGTTTTTAGGATTATTTACAAGTGCTATTCAAGCTTTAATATTTGCAACCTTAGCTGCAGCTTATATAGGGGAATCATTAGAAGGTCATCATTAAATTTCAGAAAATCAAAATAATAAGTATACATGTAAATATATTATAAATGCTTGTAAAGCCTAATTATCTTTAAATAAAGAAAATAGCTTAATTGACTTTAAATTCAAATTTTACATTGTAAATCCAATAATAAATTTTATGGGGTATAATAGGAAAAATAAATTCAATAATTAAGAAAATTTATTTTATATTTTAACTAAAAAAGATTTTTTAATTATTATTCTATTTCATTCAATAGAATTTAAAATTTTAAATAAGAAAAAATTTTAAACGATCAAAACAAAAACTTTAATTTATTTTTTTTTAGTGATACTATCACTTTATTAAGAGACATCTTGAGTTAGTGACTGCTTAATTTAATTTCTTTTTAATAAAAATATAAGTAAATAAGTAAGCAATAGAGAATAGGTTTTTTTATGTGAACCTTTTCTTAATTTTGGTTAGAGGATATTATAATGAACCCCTTAATTTCTGCTGCGTCTGTTATTGCTGCTGGATTAGCTGTAGGTTTAGCTTCCATCGGACCTGGGATTGGTCAAGGCACTGCTGCCGGTCAAGCAGTAGAAGGTATTGCTAGACAACCAGAAGCAGAAGGTAAAATTCGAGGCACATTGTTATTAAGTTTAGCTTTTATGGAAGCTTTAACTATTTATGGTCTAGTTGTAGCTTTGGCACTTTTATTCGCAAATCCTTTCGTCTAAATTAAATTGTCTTGAAAGTTTTCTACTTTTTTATTTAAATAGTTTTTTTAAGAACTAAAATGATTACTCATTTTAGTTCTTAAAAAAACTATTTAATATTTAATTTAATATTTAAATTAAACAAAATTTATATTTATTTTTAAAAAAAAAAGTTAGAATTTTTGTTTTTATGTAACGTAAATAAACTATTTTTCAATTATATTGCTAATTAGACTTAAAACTAAATAAATTAGTCTCTGTCTATAACTAAAAATTCAAGTTATTTTGAGTAAAAAACTCTGTAAAACTTAGATAACCTATTAATGGGAGAGAGAATATGCAAAATATTATTAATTTAGTTATTTCTTCAGGTTCTTGGCCTATTGCCGGTAATTTTGGTCTAAATACAAATCTTTTAGAAACAAATTTAATTAATTTAAGTGTAGTGCTTGGTTTATTATTTTACTTTGGAAAGGGAGTGTGTGCGGGTTAATTATTTGAATAAAACTGCTGGAATAATCCAGTTACACTTCAGAATAAAAAAAGTGTATAATTCCGACGAATTACTTCTAAACAAAATTTAGAACAACTATAGCATTTCGTAAAATTAGTAATTTTTTATTTTTTACTATTACTTTATTCGGAAATATTAAGAAAATGGTTAAAGCTAAAATGCTTGAAGTCTAAGTGCCATTGGGGTTTTTCTCTCCCCCTAATATTTTATATATAAAAAATATATAAAAATATATTTAGAGACTAATTTGGTATATAACACTCATATCAAACTAATTCTGGAATTTAATTTATTAAATAAATTATTATTATTATCTCTAAAAACTAACCAAGTTTGGTTTTTCATGCTAAGTTGACAACCTAAAAAAAATCTAATATTAAGTTATTCAAAAAAATAACCTTGCTGACAAATAAAATAATTTTTGTCAGAAGAGTCCTTAAATTTTTTTTCATAATAAAAAAAATATACAATATTTTTGCAAATTATTTTATAAAAAAATTAAGAAAGTAACAGGGGCAGGCTTAGTTTTTTTAACTAAGCGAGAAAGCCGAATGAATTGAAAAATTCATGTTCGGTTTGGGAAGAGATTTATAATTCGTTAAAATCTTCGATAAATAATCTACTTTCATTAAACAATTTATTAAGTAATCGTAAACAGACTATCTTGAATACAATTAATGATGCGGAAAAACGATATAATGAAGCAACTGATAAACTTAATCAAGCTCGAACTCGTTTGGAACGAGCAAAAATAAAAGCGGATGAAATTCGTGTAAATGGTCTTTCTCAAATAGAAAGAGAAAAGAGAGAATTAGTAAATGCTGCTGATGAAGATTCAAAACGATTAGAAGATTCAAAAAATGCTACTATTCGTTTTGAAGAACAAAGAGCAATTGAGCAAGTTAGACAACAAGTTTCACGTCTTGCATTAGAAAGAGCGTTAGAAGCGTTAAATAAACGTTTGAATAACGAGTTACATTCACGCGTAATTGATTATCATATTGGCCTACTTAGAGCCATGGAAAGCACAACTAATTAGCTTTCATTAGTTTTATTTTTCAGAAAATTATTAACGAACGCTAATGGTAAATATTCGACCTGATGAAATTAGCAGTATTATCCGTAAACAAATAGAAGATTATAGTCAAGAGGTAAAAGTAGTAAATGTGGGTACTGTACTTCAAGTAGGAGATGGTATTGCACGTATCTATGGTCTTGATAAAGTAATGGCTGGTGAGTTAGTTGAATTTGAAGACCGTAGTATCGGAATTGCGTTGAACTTAGAATCAGATAATGTTGGAGTTGTATTAATGGGTGATGGCTTAACTATTCAAGAAGGTAGCTCTGTAAAAGCAACAGGAAAGATTGCTCAAATACCTGTAAGTGACGCTTACTTAGGTAGGGTTGTAAATGCTTTAGCTCAACCTATTGATGGTAAAGGTCAAATATCAGCTTCGGAATTTAGGTTAATAGAATCTTCAGCTCCTGGTATTATTTCAAGACGCTCTGTGTATGAACCGATGCAAACAGGCCTTATTGCTATCGATTCTATGATCCCTATTGGACGTGGCCAACGTGAATTGATTATTGGAGATCGACAAACTGGTAAAACAGCAGTAGCTACAGATACTATTTTAAATCAAAAAGGTCAAGATGTAATATGTGTTTATGTGGCGATTGGACAAAAAGCATCTTCAGTAGCGCAAGTAGTTAATACTTTTGAAGAACGTGGTGCTTTAGAATATACAATTGTAGTGGCCGAAGCAGCAAATTCTCCTGCTACCTTACAGTATCTTGCTCCTTATACAGGAGCTGCTTTAGCAGAATATTTCATGTATCGTAAACAACATACGTTAATAATTTATGATGATCTTTCGAAACAAGCACAAGCTTATAGACAGATGTCTCTTTTATTAAGACGACCACCAGGTCGTGAAGCATATCCAGGCGATGTTTTTTATTTACATTCTCGCCTTTTAGAAAGAGCAGCTAAATTAAGTTCACAATTAGGTGAAGGAAGTATGACTGCTTTACCTATAGTAGAAACTCAAGCAGGAGATGTTTCAGCTTATATTCCTACAAATGTTATTTCTATTACTGATGGACAAATATTTTTATCAGCAGATTTATTTAATGCAGGAATTCGTCCTGCAATTAATGTAGGTATTTCCGTATCTAGAGTAGGATCGGCTGCTCAGATTAAAGCTATGAAACAAGTAGCTGGTAAGTTAAAACTAGAACTAGCTCAATTTGCAGAGTTAGAAGCATTTGCACAATTTGCATCTGATCTCGACAAAGCTACTCAAAACCAATTAGCGAGAGGTCAAAGATTACGCGAATTACTTAAACAATCTCAGTCATCTCCTTTAACTGTAGAAGAACAAGTAGCAACTATTTATACTGGAGTAAACGGATATTTAGATGTATTAGAAGTCGATCAAGTAAAGAAATTTCTTGTTCAATTACGTGAATATTTAATTACTAATAAACCTCAATTTGTGGAAATTGTACGTTCTACTAAAATTTTTACAGAACAAGCTGAAAATATTTTAAAAGAAGCTATTAAAGAACATACGGAACTTTTTTTACTTCAAGAAGACAAATAAAAATTTAAATATTTTTTAGTAAAAAGAAAAAAGCTGAAATTTTTTTTTTATTTTCGCTTTTTTTCTTCTTACTAAAAAAATTTAAAAGAAAAATATTACGTCCAATAGGATTCGAACCTATACTGGAGGTTTAGAAGACCTCTGTCCTATCCATTAGACGATGGACGCTAGTAAATTATTGTAATTCTAATTTCATAAAACTATAAGAAATAAATAATTCACTATTTTTATATTTTTATAAAAATAGTGAATTATTCACTTCTTATAAAGAAGAATAAAAAAGGCGGGTAGTGGGAATCGAACCCACATCATTAGCTTGGAAGGCTAAGGGTTATAGTCGGCGCTTCTATTTAATTATTGCCTCCATTTCAAAACCGAACATGAAATTTTAATATCATACGGCTCCTTTATGAATTAGAAAAAATTTCTTCTATTCTATTTTGCATTCAAATAGATTCATACCATCTATGTTAGTTTTTTCAGTATTTTTATCAGATAACTTCATAGATGATCCTTTTAAAAACTTTTAATAAAAAAATTTATAATTACTTCGTTCTTTATTTCTATTAAAATAAATCATTAGGAAAATATTTTTTACCGAGCTTCAATGAAAATCTTAATAAATTTAGTAAACTAAACTTATTTTCTTATAGCTAAATTGCTTTAATTTTTTTTTTAATTAAAGATTCAGTTACGAAAAAAAATATTTTGGATTTCTATCCATAGATTTTCGGCTGAAAAAATTATAATTTCAAAAAAATTCCGTTTTACTTTTTTATTTTTGTCATTGTAGGAATTTTGCTTTTCTATTTTAGGAAAGATCTTAAATCTTTTTCGAAATAAAGTTATTGGTCAAAAATTTTAAATAAATTTAAAGACCCCTTAACTATATTTAAGTTAATTATAAAACGAATCACACTTTTACCACTAAACTATACCCGCTATAAAACTATTATAGCATAATTTTTTTCTTGTTCAAAATTGTTTACTTTTAATATTTTTTGGCTTAAACTCCATCTCCGGAGATTCAATACTTAAATAAAAATGATTTTATTTCCGGAGATGGTTTTTAAATTCATAAATTGCCTTTTCGTGCCGCTGATGAAGCAATTACTAAAGGACCTGAGCCAACTATTAAAGCCAAAGCAGTAAGTTGTGCAATAACCTCTAAATTCATTTTGGTTTAACCCCTCTGTTTTCAATTTGATTTTATGAAAATAAGAAAAAATTTTAAATTATTAAAAAAAGATATCTATAGCGATATAGAATTAAGATCAGTACAATAATAAAAACCATTTATTCAAAATTTTTAATAATTTATTATTAACATTTTGAATTAATTTGTTATTTATATTATAGATTTTCGGGAGAGAAAAAATGACATCGATTTCAGACAGTCAAATTATTGTAGCTCTTGTCAGTGCTTTCATAACAGGTATTTTGGCTTTAAGATTAGCTAAAAATTTGTATCAATAAATTGATTAATTTTTTATTTATTTACAAATACAAAAAAAGTAGCCTGGTCAGTAACAGTATCTGGCTAGGCTCAAACAAAATAAAAGACCTACTTAAATTTTTATATTAATAAATTATTATTATAATTTTATTTACTCAAATAAAATTTTATATTTTATAAACATATATAAAAAATCGAATAATATACATAATCTAATATTATTATTGTCTAGACTTCTACTTCTACAGCATGTTATTATTTCTTGACTGGAGAGATGGCCGAGTGGTTTAAAGCGATGGATTGCTAATCCGTTGTACATTTTTTTTTGTACCGAGGGTTCGAATCCCTCTCTCTCCTTCAACTACCAAATAAATTTTTTTTTTTAATTAGAAAAACTTATTTTTATTCTTTTATTTTTTATATTTATTTCTTCATTCCGATAATGTGTTATATATAAAATATTATTCTTTACGTCCCGGATTACGACCAGGATCGTTTGATAAAAATCCGAAAACAAAAAGAGAAACAAAAAAAATAATTACTGTATAAACGAAGAGCTTAAGAGTAAGCATAATGTAATCTCCGGGATCATTACTAGAAATAGAATAGAATAGATTGTAAATTAAAAGAAAATAAAAAAACAAATTTTTATTTTTACAATTTTTTTTTTCATTATTTAGATCTAAATTATGGAGAAAGGAGGATTTGAACCCCCGTTACCGTAAAAATAAAATAAGTTTTAAAATAGGTGTAATTAACCACTCTGCCATTTCTCCAATAATTATAAAATAAGTCTAAAAAAACTAATTAAATTATTGAATAAATTTTGAATCAATTAATTTACTAAAATAAATTAAACTTTTTTAACTCAATTATAATCAATAATTAATAAATCATTAAAAATAAATCATTAAAATGTTATAATAAAATAGCATATATTTATATAAAAAATCATAAATAAATATATATATAATAAAAAATATTTCTATAGATCTATTATACCTATATAAGGCGAAAGTGAAAAAAGTCACCTTCGCCTTTTAAATTGGAATAAAAAAAATAAAAAAAAATTTAAATAAAGAATTTTAAATTATGTTAGTAAAAAAAGATTATCTAAAACTTACAGAAGCTTGCCAAACAAAAGCTAATAGGAAGAAAAAGACAGGAATAATCGGCATTACGTCTACAATTGGATCAAAAATAGCATAAGCTTCAGGTAATTTAGCTAAAATGATACCATTTAAATGAAACGCGTTATCTAGATAAATATTAAACATAGCTAGCATTTATGTTCTCCAATAAAAATTATTATAATGATTTAATAAAAAATGAAAATTTTTTCATTAGTTAATAAAAAAAGCTCTTCGGTATATCTTACTATAGGTTTTATTAGTGTCAAAGAGATTATATATTTTTAATAATAGTTGTTTTATTTTTTAACTTATAGTTTATTTTTTTCCAAAATAAAATAACTTTTTTTGATAATGAAAATAGAAATAAAACAATTGACAAAATATAAATATAAGTATTAAATAATATTATCTATTTATGGGGCGTCGCCAAGTGGTAAGGCAGCAGGTTTTGATCCTGTTATTCGGAGGTTCGAATCCTTCCGTCCCAGATTTATTATTATTTCAATAATGAAATAAATAGAAAAAACTAAAAAGTTTAAAATAAAATATTAAAAAATTATTTCTATTATTAATAATTTATAATATATTGTATTAGAAATACCATATTATGACAATTACATATATATGGCAAGGGATATTCCTATAGTGTAAAATAAAAAAAGATCATATTATTATTTATTGAAAGTTATAAAGAGATTATATTTATGAAATTAGCTTATTGGATGTATGCTGGACCTGCTCATATTGGAACTCTGCGTGTAGCTAGTTCTTTCAAAAATGTTCATGCTATTATGCATGCTCCTTTAGGAGACGATTACTTTAATGTAATGCGTTCAATGTTAGAAAGAGAAAGAGATTTTACTCCTGTAACAGCTAGTATAGTGGATCGTCATGTATTAGCACGTGGATCTCAAGAAAAAGTGGTTGATAATATAACTCGAAAAGATAAAGAAGAACGCCCAGATTTAATTGTCTTAACACCAACATGTACTTCTAGTATTTTACAAGAAGATTTACAAAATTTTGTTGATAGAGCTTCTATCACTTCAAATTCAGATGTTATTCTGGCTGATGTAAATCATTATCGAGTTAATGAGCTTCAAGCCGCAGATAGAACTTTAGAACAAGTAGTTCGGTATTATTTAGAAAAAGCCCGCAGACAAGGAACCTTGGATCAATCTATAACAAAAGAACCTTCAGCAAATATTATTGGAATTTTTACACTGGGTTTTCATAATCAACATGATTGTCGTGAATTAAAGCGTTTATTACAAGACTTGAATATTAAAGTTAATAAAGTAATTCCTGAAGGAGGTTCTGTAAAAGATCTGCAAGATTTACCAAAAGCTTGGTTTAATTTAGTTCCATACCGTGAAATAGGTTTAATGACAGCCATTTATTTGGAAAAAAATTTTGGAATGCCTTATATATCTATTACACCAATGGGAATTGTAGATACAGCTGAATGTATTCGACAAATAGAAAAACATGTTAATAATTTAGTTTCTAATAAAAAATTTAATTATGAACCTTATATTGATCAGCAAACAAGATTTGTTTCTCAAGCAGCTTGGTTTTCACGTTCTATCGATTGTCAAAATTTAACAGGAAAAAAAGCGGTTGTTTTTGGTGATGCAACCCATGCTGCTTCAATAACAAGAATTCTCGCTAGAGAAATGGGAATTCGTGTTAGTTGCACGGGTACTTATTGCAAACATGATGCAGAATGGTTTAAAGAGCAAGTTCAAGGGTTTTGTGATGAAATATTGATTACAGATGATCATACTGAAGTAGGCGATATGATTGCTCGAATAGAGCCATCCGCAATATTTGGCACTCAAATGGAACGTCATATTGGTAAACGTCTTGATATTCCCTGTGGAGTTATTTCTTCACCAGTTCATATTCAAAATTTTCCATTAGGATATCGGCCTTTTTTAGGTCATGAAGGTACTAATCAAATTGCTGATTTAGTTTATAATTCGTTTACTTTAGGTATGGAAGATCACCTTTTAGAAATATTTGGTGGTCATGATACGAAGGAAGTAATTACGAAATCATTATCAACAGATACTGATCTAACTTGGAATCACGAAAGTCAACTAGAATTAAATAAAATACCTGGATTTGTTAGAGGTAAAATTAAAAGAAATACTGAAAAATTCGCGCGTCAAAATAATATTACCAATATTACTGTCGAAATAATGTATGCAGCCAAAGAAGCTTTAAGTGCGTAAATTTTTTTTTTAAATTAATTTTATATTTCAAGAAGTATTTTTTAATATTTTTAAAAGTAATAAAAAAAATATATATATTTTTTTTTTTATAAATATTTTCATGAAAAAAAAGTATATATTATATAAAAGCTAGTTTTAAATTTTATTTTAGGTAGCTAAAATAAAATTTAAAACTGTTAATAAAAAAAAAAAAAAGCAAAAATATTTAAACAAATTTAATTTAAAATTGTAGGAAAAATTTATGAATCCCATTTTTTGTTTTATTCAGTTATTGTTTTATTATCCATTTTTTTTCTTTTCATTATATATTTATTTAGTATTTTTTATTCCAATAAAAAATACAATTAATATTGTCAACATATTTAGTTTTTTTTCGAATTCCATTAAAAATAAATTTGATTTTTATAAAAAATAATTTAAAATTTTTAAGCTTTTTTTTTTACTTTAAATTTTGAAGTAAAAGAAAAAAGCTTAAAGTTTTAATGAAAAAACGATTAAATTAAATAATTTAAATAAAAAATTTATATCTTTTTTACAGCATTGACAAAAATAAGTTACTAACATATAATCATGTAGATATTTCTTAATATTTCTTGATTATATTAAAAATTTATATAACTTTATTTGAATTAAAAAAGGGTATAAAGTTATTTAATATTTCTAATCTTTTCAAAAAAGTTTTCTTTAAGAAATACCTTTTTTTGCAAAAATAGAAATTAAAAATAAGGGTTGCTAACTCAATGGTAGAGTACTCGGCTTTTAAGTGCGACTAAGGAATTTTATACATTTAGACGAAATACAAAAATCGTCCAAACCATTGGTGAAGGTTTGTAAGACTACGACTAATCTCAAAAAGAAATTTACCAGAAAAAATAGCATGTCGTTTTTTATTTTATACGCTTAAGTCAATAAAATTAATGGATAAAGCTAAATTGCTTGAATCGAAAGTAAAACCAGAAGAACGAGCTTCTATTCAAAACAATATATTTTGAATTCTTTTTATTAATTAAAAAGTTAAAATTAAATTAGTAATCAATATAAAAGAGGTTTAGATTTATATTAAAATATAAGTCTATTTTTACTAAAAATGAATCCTAATATTTAAAAAATGTAAATAAATCACCAGTTTGCTGACTAAATTAAAGCAAAATTTTAAGTCAGGAGAGCAATCAAAAAATTTTAATAATTTTTACTAAATTAAATTAGTTTTTTTTATAAAATTATTTAGTTTTATTTAATAGATTGCACTATGTATCATTTTATATTCTAAGAGGTTGTTTAGATGAGAAGCATAGCAGAAATTTTGCACGAAATAGAAAAGCTAGATAAAAATAAGAATAAACTTATATGGCAACAACGTTTTTTATATCCGCTTTTATTTCAAGACGATCTTTATGCAATTGCTTATAATTATTCTCCTAATAAGATAAAGTTAAAAAAAGTAGAAAATTATAATTTAGGTGAATGTTTTAGTTTTTTAACATTAAAACGTTTAATTAATAGAATGCGCCTAGAAAATAATAAAAAGGAATTAAAGAAAAATTATAATAAATTTTTGGATTTTAATTATAATAACCAGTTTTATTTGAAAGTAATTCGAGAATGTTTTTCTATAATTTTCGAAATTTTTTTCTGTGTACAATTAGAAAAAATGTTTAGAAAAGAATTTAACCAATGGACTAATTATCAATCTATTCAGTCTGTATTTCCTTTTATAGAAGATAATTTTTTACATTCTAATTACATTTTAAATAAAAAAATACCTCATTTTTTTCATCCAGAACTTCTAATCCGAATTCTTCGTCGACGTATACAAGATACTTCTTTTTCTCATTCATTACGATTAATATTTCATAAAAATAACGAGTTAATTACTTTTAATACAAATTCTTTTTTTTCTCAAAAAGAAAGTAGTAGATTATCAATATTTTTATGGCATTATTATATTCGTGAACTAGAATTTTTTTTAATTAATCAGTGGAAAGTCTTAAATTGTTTTAAATCTTTATCATATTTAACTTTATTAGATAAAACAGATTGTATGAAAAAAATGAAGCATATTATTAAGAATTCTTTATGGATGAAATTACAAAATTTTTTTTATAAAAAAAAAATGTCTTTTCATTATGTAAGATATGAAAATAATTATATTATCGCAATAAGAAGTTCTAATTATTTAGCAGAAAAATGGAGTTTTTTTCTTTTTAAATTTTGGCATTATTATTTTCATTATCTACTTAGATCTTCTAGAATAAGCGTGAAAGAAATTTCTAAAAGCTACTTTTCTTTTTTAGGTTATCTTTTTGGTATTCAAATAAAAAAAGTTTTAATTTCAACTAAAATAATAGATAATTTAAAAAAAGTATATATTATAAAAAAAGAACTTTATTCTATTACTTTAATATCATCTTTAATTGAATTGTTAGCTAAAGAAAAATTTTGTGATACTTTAGGACATCCAATAAGTAAATTAGCTTGGACTACCTTAACAGATGACGAAATTTTTAATCGTTTTGATCAAATTTGGAAAAATTTTTTTTATTACTATAGCGGATGCAAAAATAGAAAAAACTTATATCAAGTACAATATATACTTCGATTTTCTTGTGCTAAAACATTAGCTTGCAAACATAAAAGCACTATACGCTATGTTTGGAAAAAACATGGTTCAAATTTTTTTGCAAAATCTTTTTTTTTTAAAAAACAAGAACTAATTAATTTAAAATTTCTTAAATTATATCCTTCTATAAAAAAAATTTGGTATCTTGATATTATTCAAATAAATTATTTAGCAAAATTATTACAAAAAAAAAGTATTAGTAGTAAATAAAATAACTCAAATTAATCAAATTAACTGCTTAATAAACTTATTAATTTGATAATAACTTAAAAAGTTACTCATAGAATTCTCGAATAGAATGATTACATAGAGAAAGCCGTGTGCGATAAAAATTGCAAGCACGGTTTGGGAAGAGATTTTTTTATTTTTATCCAAAGAAATTAAATTTATCCACTTTCATCCGACGAGTTCCGGGTTCGAGCCCCGGGCAACCCATTTTAGTTTAGTTCAAATGAATAATTTTATATATAAATTATTATCCAATATTATTTTTAATAAAGAAATAAATTATATTATTACAAAAAAAATGGGTCTAGTTAATTTTTTTTTATAAATAAAAAAAAATATTTTCATTTTAAAGAAGAGTTGACATAGTAATACATTTTGTGTAATACTATAATTTAACAAGTTTATATACTTGGGTAACTTATTATTATTATTTTACAAACCAAGTTTTACCATGACTGCAACTTTAGAAAGACGCGAAAGCGCAAGCCTATGGGGTCGCTTCTGCGACTGGGTTACCAGCACTGAAAACCGCCTTTACATCGGATGGTTCGGTGTCGTAATGATCCCTACTCTATTAACTGCAACCTCTGTATTCATTATTGCTTTCATCGCAGCTCCTCCTGTAGATATTGATGGTATTCGTGAGCCTGTTTCTGGTTCTCTTCTTTACGGAAACAACATAATCTCTGGTGCTATTATTCCTACTTCTGCAGCTATCGGTTTGCATTTCTACCCAATTTGGGAAGCTGCTTCCGTTGATGAATGGCTATACAATGGTGGTCCTTATGAACTAATCGTTCTTCACTTCTTACTTGGTGTAGCTTGCTACATGGGTCGTGAATGGGAACTTAGCTTCCGTTTAGGTATGCGTCCTTGGATCGCTGTTGCATATTCAGCTCCTGTTGCGGCTGCTACTGCTGTTTTCTTGATCTACCCTATTGGTCAAGGAAGCTTCTCTGACGGTATGCCTTTAGGAATCTCTGGTACTTTCAACTTTATGATCGTATTCCAAGCTGAACATAATATCCTTATGCACCCATTCCATATGCTTGGTGTAGCTGGCGTATTCGGCGGCTCTCTATTTAGTGCTATGCATGGTTCCTTGGTAACTTCAAGTTTAATCCGAGAAACTACTGAGAACGAATCTGCTAATGCAGGTTACAAGTTTGGTCAAGAGGAAGAAACTTACAACATCGTAGCTGCTCACGGTTACTCTGGTAGACTTATTTTCCAATATGCTAGCTTTAATAACTCTCGTTCTTTACACTTCTTTTTAGCTGCTTGGCCTGTAGTAGGTATCTGGTTTACTGCATTAGGTATCAGCACAATGGCTTTCAACCTAAATGGTTTTAACTTTAACCAATCTGTTGTTGACAGTCAAGGCCGTGTAATTAACACTTGGGCTGACATCATCAACCGTGCTAACCTTGGTATGGAAGTTATGCATGAACGTAACGCTCACAACTTCCCTCTAGATTTAGCTTCTGTTGAAGCTCCTTCTGTAAATAGTTAATATTTTAGTTATAAATTTATTTTATAAATTTATAGAAATAGGATAACAACTTGAAAATAATGACCTTAGGATTTTATTTCCTAAGGTCATTATTTTTTATTTATTTATTAAAAATAAATTAGAAAAAAAAAAAAAAGGCGGACGTGGCCAAGTGGATTAAGGCAGTGGATTGTGGATCCACCACGCGCGGGTTCAATTCCCGTCGTTCGCCCATTAGAAACGAAATAAAACTAAATAAAGTTTTATTATCATATAAAAAATAATTTAATAAGAAAAATTTTAATTTAATTTTTATTAGTTGACGAAACCGTTTGTTTATGTCATCATAAATAAAATAACATAAATATATTAAATAAAATGATAAACATGAAAAACTTTTCAATTTTAATTTTAGTTGGAATACTAGCTAACTCTTTTTATAAATAGAAAGAATTACCAATGCTTAAAAACATTTAGTGTTTTTGTATAAGATAAAAATAGCGAAAAAACTTAAAAATTTAAAGTTATTTAACTAAAGTTTCCATATAAAAAAATCTAGTTATTATAAAGTTTTATCTAACTGCTGTAAAAAAAAATGAAACAAAAATTATCAAAAAACAAATACTTATATAGAAGATTAAAATTAGGAGAAATAAAAAACCCTCAATATTTTTTTGAGATATGGACAGAATCCAATTTAGTTAAAATTTTAATTAGACTTTTTTTTAATAAAGAAAATTTCATTAAAATTTTTGATTTTCGTATTATTATTTCATTAATTTTACGTGATTTAAATAGTTCAAAAAATAACAAAAGTTCAATATTAAATACTTTTTTATTTTTTTTATTATCAATTTCTTTATATCGTTTAAGTAATAAAGCTATTATTGACAAAAAGTATTTAAATTTATTTAAAATAGTTTCTGGACATATAAATTATTATAAATATAGAGAAAAAGGTTTGAAGGAAATTTGTAATGAAAAAGAAGTTTTGACTTTGACGCCCCAGTCTCTTCCTAAAACTTTCGATTTAAAAAGAAAGAAACAATATTCAATTATTAAAGCAAATTTAAATAAAAAACTCTATGTTAGATCTGGATATAATAATGAAAATTTAATTAAAAATTCAGAATGGTGGAAATTTTGGATTATAAAAGAAATTCTGCCTAGTTGGAAAATATCTTCCAATTCTATAAAAAAAATTGAAAATTTATTAGAAAAAAAAAATACAAATGATTTAAAACAATTTTTTAAATTTTATATAACTAATATACTTTGTCAAAATTACAATTGGGAAAAAAATTTTAATTCTATTTTTTTTGAAAATTTAAAAAGAAATAAAAAATTAAGATCAAGTGAAAATGAAAAAATATTAGAAGATACTTTTATTAAAATATTTTATGCTTATTGTGAAAAATTAATTTTTGAAATCGAAAATCCTTTAAAATTAAATAGTTTTAATTCAATAATTGAATTTGACGATAGTAATTATACTACTAAATCATTTTTTTCAATTCCAATATATCATAAAAAAAAAATAAATCCTGAACAATTTTATTTAGTAAAAAGAAATATAATTCAAAATTTAAAATTTTGGGGTGAAGAGGATCCAATTATCGCAAAATCTTATATTTTAATGAAAAAAAAAAGATGGTCTTTTTTTAATAATTATACCGAATTTTATATATGGCAATTATATAAAAAAAGTTTATTTAAATACAAAAATGATTTAGATAAAGTTAATATTAATAAAAAGAATTTAGATATAAGATTATTTAAATCAAAACTTTTATATAGTGAAAAAAAAAATTTAAGATCAGAGAAAAGTTTATCAGAAATTTCATATCAAATATCAAAATATATTTTATACAAGCTAAAAAACTCTAATAAATTAATAAATAATTATAAACTAATTGATCAAAATGTTGAATTAAAAAAAGAAAATAAATCTAAAATAAAAAAAAGTTTAAATTTAGTTAAAATTAGTTTTGCTGAATCAAACAAAAATTTTTTGAAATCGCTTTTAGATACAAAAACTTTATTAAATAACAAAAACTCTAAACAAAATATTACTTCAACAATTTGGGATATATTTTTTTTTAATCAAAATAAGAAAAACATAATAAAATCAAATTTATTTTTGAGTCCTTCTTTCAAAAATTATTTAATATTATGGATAAAAAATCTATTTATAGAAAATGAAAAATATACTACAAATACTTTTTTTTTTAAAAATAAACAAATTTCAAAATTGAATTCTAAGTTTTTTTCAAATATTTTATCTATAGATGAATTAAGTATTGCTTTTTCTACTGATAAAAAATATAAAAATAAATTTAAAATAGTTAATAAGTTTTTTAGGTATTTTATAAAATCAGATAATTCTAGATTAATTTTGTTATGGAAAATTAAAAAAAATCATAAAATTTTTAATAATTTTATTTTTTTAGATTATGCTTATAAATTTATTTTAAAAAAGGAAAATAATATAAAAAAAAATAATATAAAAAAATTAGTTTTATTACTAAATTCCAAATCTTCTAAAAATATTTTTTATTTATTATGGTTTTTTATTCATAAATATATTAGTATTGCTGATTATAATGAAAATATAAAATATAATAAAAGTGTATTATTTCAAATTAAACATTTTATAAATTTAGCTATTTTTTTAGATAAATTAAATTTATTAATAATTAAATATAATTTATTTTCTATAAAAACTATTTATTATAATTTAAATTATCAAAATATAGAAAATTTTAAATTAGAAAAAAACTTCTTAATTACTAGAATAAATTATAAAAAAGAAAAAGAAGAAAATAAAGCTTTAATAAAAAATGATTTAAAAAAAAAAATTAAAATTTATAATATTCTTTCAAACTTTTCTACTAAATTTACAAACGATTATCAATTAATTTCTAATAACTTTTACAAAAATTCAATACATTTTTTAAAAAATTTATTTTTAATTAATAAATTATTTTATTATAGAAAAAAAATAAATTTAGAAAAAATAACAAAAATTATAATTGATAAAAATTTATTAAATTGGAAAAAAAAAGGAAAAAACTATTTTTATTTTAATACTATAGAAAAAAATGAATATATTTATTATAATTTTAATCAAGATACTTTAATTGATAAGAAAACTAAAAACGACGAAATATTCAAATATTTTATTGAAAAACAAAAAAATTTATTATTTTTATCTGATAAAATAAATTTTATAAATAGTCAAAATTTAATTACTAAATGGTCTAATAAACTAAATAAAAAAACTATTTATATCTTTTATAAAACTTTTATATCTATTTTTCATAAAAATTTTAATAAAATTTCAAAATTATTCATTTATTTTCCACAAGCTCTAAATATTAAAAAAGAAAAAAATTTTAAAAAAATTATTTTAAATAGGAACCTTTTATTAGAACAAATCACATTTAATATTTATTCTAAATTAAATATTTATTTTTATTTTGATAAAATATTAATTACTAATTTTCTTATTGATTATTTTGATAAAAATAATAATAAAGTTTGCACAGAAATTTTTAATAGCATTTTTGTCTCCCCAATATGGCAAAATGAAAAAACTTATTTTAATTCAATAAAAATATCTAATGAAATTTTATTAAAATCTCAATTTTTTACAACAGATACATTAAAATTATTAAACTTTTTATATTATTCTAATTTAAGTTATAAAAAAAATTTAACTTTTTATTTAAAAAAAAAGAAAAAAAATAATTTAACATATACACAATTAATAAAAAGTATAGCTTTAGAAAAAAAAATTTTATCTCATAATCAATTAACTTTTTTTTATAAAAAACAAAATAAAAATTCAAATATTGAATCACAAATATATAAAACTTTTTTATCAAAAAAATTTAAAAATTTTAACTATCCAAAATTAGTTTTTTTATATAAATTTGACTTAGATAAATTATTAAATTCATTAGTTAAATTTAATCTAATTTTTAATAAAAAAATAATAAATTTGAAAACAATTAATTTAGATAAAAAACAAAATATTCAAAATAAATTAAAACTAAAAAATAATGCTAATAAAATAAATTATTTTGAAAATTATTTACTTTCTGAATTTTTTATCAAAATAAAAAACGAAAATAATCAAATAGCTAATTGGACTAATAAATTATTTATTATAGAGTATAATTCCAAAGAAAATTTAATGAATATTATTTTAGATAATAATACAAATAATAAAAATTGGAATTATGAAAAAAACAAAAATATATTATCATCTTTTTCAAAAAACTCTATTAAATTAATTCCACAAACTAGAATACATAAAATATTGAAAAAATCAATAAAGTGGACTTTATTTGAAAATTATATACCATGGTTTTTTACTTTTAAATGGTGGAAGTATTTTAAAAATATAGGTTTAAATTTACTTTCAGAATTATTATTAAATATCAATGATCAATTTAATTATATTTTACCAGCAACTTTACAGTATAAAAAAAAAAGATTAGAGTATTTATTAAAAAATTTATTATTTAATTTGAAAAATAAAATTATTGGTAATTCATTTGAAATTTGGAATTTGCGTTTATTGAAACAAGTTAATAAATTATATAACAATCAACAAATTATATGGCCATCTTTTTATTTAAATTTAATCATTAAATGGGATAAACAACATATAGCAACTATAAGTTTTATTATTTTTAGTTATTTTCTTCTTCAAAAATATTTTTCCAGTTTATTAGGTTCAGATTATTTTGAACTATGGAGATATTTTGAAATAATTCAATATTTAATAGATTCTTCACGTGGAAGATATTTAGATAATTTAATTCATAATAATTCAATACAATTTATTAAATCAGAAAATTTATTAATTCATTTTTTTAGAAATTTAAAACACTATATAAAAAATGCTAAATTTTATTTATTTGAAAAAAAAAAAAGAAACAAATTATTAATTAATAATAAAGGATTAGACCTTTCTCGTAGAGAACGAAAACTATTAGTTCAATCTTTAATAACTGACAAAAGCATTGAGCAATATAGATCAAGATTTACTTCTAATAATAGTTCTATAAGTTTTCAAATTGATAATTCAATTGTAAAACAGCACAAATTGAAAAATTATTTAGAAAATTTAACTGAAATTTATCAAAAAAATTTAGTAAATTATCCTTTTTATCAATTTCATCTAGCAGAAAATTTAATTTTTCTATCTTGGTGGCAAAAATCAACTTCTTTAGATATACCATGGCAAAATAATATTTTAAAATCAACTTTATATAAAAAACCTATTCCACTTGAACTAAGACTTTTTTCTTCAAAAGGAATTTTATTAGTAGGTTCATTAGAAAGTGGGCGCTCTTATTTGGTTAAAAATATAGCAGCAAATTCTTTTGTTCCTTTAATAAAAATATCTATAAATAAACTTTTATATAATAAACCTGATATTATAACTGAAAGTTGGATGAATATTTTAATGGAAAGTTTACGAAGATTAAATCTTATTTTAGAATTAGCAAAAAAACTATCTCCGTGTATAGTATGGATGCAAAATATTCATGAACTTAATGTAAACCGCTCAACTCAAAATGTAGAATCTGATCCAACTTTTTTACTTGGTATTTTCTTAAAATATTTTCAAACTGGTTTTAACAAACAAAATACTCACAATATAGTGATTATTGGTTCAACTAATGTTCCTAAAAAAGTGGATCCTGCTTTAATTTCTCCAAATAGATTAGATCAATTAATAAATATTCGAATGTTTAATATTTTACAAAGAAAAAAAAAAATTTCAATTTTATTAAACAGTAAGCATAGTAAATATTTTTATTCGAAAAATAAAAAATCATGTATTAACGAATTTGGATATAGAACAATAGGGTATAATGCACGAGATTTAGCAGGACTTATTAATGAAATTTTATTAATTAGTATTGTTCAAAATCGATCTATAATAGAAAAAAAAACTATAAAATTAGCTTTCCATAGACAAGCTTTAGGTTCTACATATATAAATAATAAAATTATTTTTACGCAGAATTATAGTATACTTTTTTATAAAGTTGGAAAACTTCTTGTACAAAATTTATTTATAAAAAATTCGTCTAGAAATCCTTTATATTTTGGTAACGATTTATGGAAAAAAAAATTTTATTATTTATCTAAATGGTATTTAGAACCTCCCATTTTTGAATCAACAATAAAAGAATTCACTATTTTACCTCATATTTTAGGTTGTTTAGCCGGGTTAGCTGCTCGAGATTCCTGGTTTATATTAGAAAATAAACCAGATAATTTAATTTCACTTGATAAATATGCTGAAAATGACTTTTATTTAGCTTCTAATATTCTAGAAAGTCTTTTAATTGAGTTTTCATGGTTAGAAATATTTGAAAGAAAAAATACTAATAAAAAAAATAATTTTAATTTTCAGTTTCAACCAAAAAATCCTTTACATATGATAAAAAAAGGACTTTTTTCGGGAATAGATCAAAATGCTAAAAATACATTGTTAGATAAATCTATTAATGAAATAATTCCTTATAAAAAAGAACTTTTTCAATTAACTAGTAATATAACTTGGGCTCCTAAATTATCTCGTCTTAATTTTATTCGTAGTAATTTATTCAATTGGATAAATAGACCTAATGAATTTAAAATTACATATAATTTTGATTTTTCAAAAAAAAAAGAAAAAAAAGAATTTAATGGCTCACCAAAAAATTCTCAGTTTTTTGAAATTATTCAGCATAAGACAAAAGAGCAACTTCCTTATGAAAGGATTTTATCCCGAATAAGACGAAGAAATGTCCAAGAATTAGAATTTCAGTTAGAAGATATTTTATTGGAAGAGCAATTTGTAATATTAGGGTTTTCACGATTATTCACGGAATATCGAATGGAGTCTCGATTATCTAGTAAACCTATGTTATTCATCGGAGGAAGATTTCTTTGGGATCCGACTGGTTTATTATTTCGAAGCCATCATTTTATTTTTTCACGACAAAATTTATTTATGGATGAAGAAATGTTAAGAAGATTGTATGTTACTTATGGAGCAAGAAGAGAAAGAGAAAAATCTCGTTCAAGTCAAAAAATGAAACAATTTTTTCTTCATCGTGGATATGGTCGAGATTCCATAAATGATTTTTCTATAAATTGGTGGAATCAATTACCTTTTATTGAAAAAAATAATGTTGAAACTTTTAAGCGTATTGAAGGAATTGGTGTTCAATTAAAACGCCCGCAAGTATTTACCCCTGTATATCTATATCAACGTTGGTTAATTGAAAATCCACTAGAAAATATGAGTCGTTTTGAATTATTGAATAATCAACAAAGATGGTTAAAAATAAATAATTTATTATTTAATGATTCTTTTATTTATTATACTCTTTTAGAAATTTATCAATATTTATTAAAATTTTTTATGTTGCATCAAATTTTATTAAATGAAATGACAAAAATATTATTTATAAATAAATGGCTTTTTCAAAACGAAATTGAATATTTTATTAATAGAATTGATAAAACAAAATAAAAGTTACTTTATTTTATTTGAAATATATAAAATAAATAGAAAAAATTAATAAAAAGTTTAATATACTAATAATTTTAATATAATTTTATTAGTATTTATTTTACTAGTAAACAAACTATTTTGAATTACTAATAAAAAGAAATTATGGTAAAAAAAAACTTTTTTTTTACCATAATTTCTTTTTATTTGATTTAATTTGATTAGACATATCGGGATTGACGGGACTCGAACCCGCAACTTCCGCCTTGACAGGGCGGTGCTCTAACCAATTGAACTACAATCCCTATAAACATATATATATTTATTATGGCAATCTAAAAAGCTTTATGTCAAATTAATAATAGTTTATTAAATAAACCTTTTTTTTATAAAAATAGAAATTATAAAACAAAATTAATTTGATTAAAAGATATATGTAAAAGTTTTATGCTTAAAAATAAAAATAAAGTTTGGGCCGAGCTGGATTTGAACCAGCGTAGGCATTGCCAGCGGATTTACAGTCCGTCCCCATTAACCACTCGAGCATCGACCCAAAAAAAAAGGAAAAAAAATAACAAAGTTAGACTAAGAAATAACTTTGTTATTTTTTCTTCAACTATTATAATTATATAAAAACTTTATGTAATAATAAAATATTACATAATATTTTTTAATAATACCCCCAGGGGAATTCGAATCCCCGTCGCCTCCTTGAAAGAGAGGTGTCCTAGGCCACTAGACGATGGGGGCTTAATCCTCATATTCATGTTACTCAATTATTTATTCACTGTCAATAGTTAATAGTATGCTTGATTTCTTTAATTATAAATAATTACAAAAATATTTTGATAAAAACTTTAAATATTAATGAATGACAAAAAATTTCAATTTGAAAAAATTTAGATAAAGTTTTAATTTAATTTTAAATAATAAAATTTAAGTTGACAAATATATCCTTTTTATTACAAACTCCACCTATATTTATTTTTTAATAAATTAAAAAAATTGCCCTTTTAACTCAGTGGTAGAGTAACGCCATGGTAAGGCGTAAGTCATCGGTTCAAATCTGATAAAGGGCTTATATATTTATACTCAAATAAAAAATTTTAAATTATTTAGTAAATAAATAAAATAAAAAAAAAAAAAATATATATATATATATATAAAATTATGTTTTTTTATTTTTAAGTTAATATAAATTAATTTAATTTAAATAAAAAATTTAAATATAAAATATTATAAAAAGTTTAATTAATAAAAATATCTAGAATCAAATATAAAAAAAATAACAAAATATTAAATTTTGGTTAACTATTAAATAATTATTTTTTTATAAAATATTACGACTAAATTGGATATAAGACAATTAATTGATATAATATACTTGATATATTAATTATGAATTAATAACAATAGTAAGTTTATAATAAATTTTATATTTATTTCCACAAATAATTATTTAAAATATACAAATAATACTTTAGTAAATTTAAAGATTATTATTCTAAATAAATTGGCTATTCTTATAATAGGTTTTACTAAAAAAAGATGAAATGAAGAATAAATTTGAGTTAAAGGGACAGAACACAAATAACAAAGAAAAGAAAAGTTTAACTATCTTCTAAATTTTTAGTTGTTTAAAATATAGAAGAGTTTAAAAAAAAAATAAAAATATTATTTAATTTTTATTTTTATGTTTAAGATACTTAATAATGATTAAAATAGTTGAATAGGAGAATCACTATGACTATAGCCATTGGAAAGTCTTCCAAAGAACCAAAAGGTTTGTTTGATAGCATGGATGACTGGCTACGAAGAGACCGTTTTGTATTTGTAGGTTGGTCTGGTCTATTACTTTTTCCATGTGCTTATTTTTCTCTAGGTGGATGGTTTACAGGTACAACTTTTGTTACTTCATGGTATACTCATGGATTGGCTAGCTCTTATTTAGAAGGCTGTAATTTTCTAACTGCTGCAGTTTCTACCCCTGCTAATAGTTTAGCACATTCTTTATTGCTGTTATGGGGTCCTGAAGCACAAGGAGATTTTACTCGTTGGTGTCAATTAGGAGGTTTATGGACTTTCGTTGCTCTTCATGGTTCTTTTGCATTAATAGGTTTTATGTTGCGCCAATTTGAGCTAGCTAGATCTGTACAATTACGTCCTTATAATGCAATTGCTTTTTCTGGTCCAATTGCTGTTTTCGTTTCTGTATTTTTAATCTATCCACTTGGCCAATCAGGTTGGTTTTTTGCACCTAGCTTCGGTGTAGCAGCTATTTTTCGATTTATTCTATTTTTTCAAGGTTTTCATAACTGGACTTTAAACCCTTTTCATATGATGGGAGTTGCTGGAGTTTTAGGAGCAGCGCTTTTATGCGCTATTCATGGTGCAACTGTTGAGAATACGTTATTTGAAGATGGTGATGGTGCAAATACATTTCGTGCTTTTAACCCAACCCAATCTGAAGAAACTTATTCTATGGTTACAGCTAATCGTTTTTGGTCTCAAATTTTTGGTGTTGCATTTTCCAATAAGCGCTGGTTGCATTTCTTTATGTTATTCGTACCAGTAACTGGTTTATGGATGAGCGCTATTGGAGTCGTTGGTCTGGCTTTAAATCTAAGAGCTTATGATTTTGTTTCTCAGGAAATTCGTGCAGCGGAAGATCCTGAATTTGAAACTTTCTATACAAAAAATATTCTTTTAAATGAAGGTATCCGTGCTTGGATGGCAGCTCAAGATCAGCCTCATGAAAATCTTGTATTCCCCGAGGAGGTTCTACCCCGTGGAAACGCTCTTTAATGGAACCTTATCCTTAGGTGGTCGTGATCAAGAAACCACTGGTTTTGCTTGGTGGGCTGGTAATGCGAGACTTATTAATTTATCCGGTAAATTATTAGGCGCTCATGTAGCTCATGCCGGATTAATTGTATTCTGGGCCGGAGCAATGAATCTTTTTGAAGTAGCTCATTTTGTACCAGAAAAACCTATGTATGAGCAAGGATTAATTCTACTTCCTCATTTAGCTACCTTAGGATGGGGAGTAGGTCCTGGTGGCGAAGTTATAGATACTTTCCCATATTTTGTATCTGGAGTACTTCATTTAATTTCTTCCGCAGTTTTAGGTTTTGGGGGTATTTATCACGCGCTTATTGGACCAGAAACTTTAGAAGAATCTTTTCCATTTTTTGGTTATGTTTGGAAAGATAAAAATAAAATGACTACTATTTTAGGTATCCATTTAATTTTATTAGGTCTTGGAGCTTTTCTTTTAGTCTTTAAAGCTTTATATTTTGGCGGTGTTTATGATACTTGGGCCCCTGGGGGAGGTGATGTGAGAAAAATTACAAATCTTACCCTTAATCCTAGTGTTATATTTGGTTATTTACTTAAATCACCTTTTGGTGGAGAAGGATGGATTGTTAGTGTAGACAATTTAGAAGATATTATTGGAGGGCATGTTTGGTTAGGTTCTATCTGCATTTTTGGTGGAATTTGGCATATTTTAACAAAACCATTTGCTTGGGCTCGTCGTGCTCTCGTCTGGTCCGGAGAAGCTTATTTATCTTATAGTTTAGGCGCAATTGCTGTCTTTGGTTTTATCGCTTGCTGTTTCGTTTGGTTTAACAATACTGCTTATCCAAGTGAATTTTATGGTCCTACTGGGCCAGAAGCGTCTCAAGCGCAAGCTTTCACTTTTCTCGTCAGAGACCAACGGCTTGGAGCTAATGTAGGTTCTGCCCAAGGACCTACCGGTTTAGGTAAATACCTTATGCGTTCTCCAACTGGGGAGATTATTTTTGGCGGAGAAACCATGCGTTTTTGGGATCTTCGTGCTCCATGGTTAGAACCTTTACGCGGTCCTAATGGTTTGGATTTGAGTAAATTGAAGAAAGATATTCAACCTTGGCAAGAACGACGTTCTGCAGAATATATGACTCATGCTCCATTAGGTTCTTTAAATTCTGTAGGTGGTGTAGCTACTGAAATTAATGCAGTCAATTATGTTTCTCCACGAAGTTGGTTAGCTACTTCTCATTTTGTGTTAGGATTCTTTTTCTTTGTAGGTCATTTATGGCATGCGGGAAGAGCACGTGCGGCTGCAGCTGGATTTGAAAAAGGAATTGATCGCGATTTCGAGCCTGTTCTTTCTATGACACCCCTTAACTAATAATTAAAAAACAAATTAGTTATTAATAATTTAAAATGGTTCGGCTTTTTTAGTCGAGCCATTTTAATAAAATTTAAGTATTTTTCATAAAAACGATTGAATTAAAAGAAAAATCAAAGGAGAGAGAGGGATTCGAACCCTCGATAGTTTTTAAAAACTATGCCGGTTTTCAAGACCGGAGCCATAAACCACTCGGCCATCTCTCCTATTTTTTTGAATAGAAAAAAAATAGTAAGGTCACTAATTATACAACAATAAAATACAACAATAAAAGCTTATTTAGTAGTATTGTTACATAAATAAAAAGTAAATCTTAAATTTTTGAATTTTTGACTCAGTAAATCAATAATTACTAGAAAAGAATTAATGGTATAAATTATTTCATATTTTTTAACTTGGAGAACCACAACCATGACTATTGCCTTTCAGTTGGCTGTGTTTGCATTAATTGCTATTTCGTTCCTATTAGTAATTGGTGTACCTGTTGTGCTTGCCTCCCCTGATGGTTGGTCAAGTAGTAAAAATGCTGTGTTTTCAGGTGCTTCATTATGGATTGGATTGGTTTTTTTGGTTGGTGTTCTTAATTCTTTCATATCATAAAATTTTATTTTTATTATACGAAATGAAAAATGAAATAAAATAAAATGTTTTTATTTCCCTCCCTCTGTAGACTATATATTATAAGTTCTATGAGGTATTTTATACAAGTCCCCTGATAGAAAATATTTTTTTCTACTAGGGAGGGTTTTATTTCATTTTATTCTAAATTATTTTAATCAATTATTTAATTAAAAAGAAATCTAATAAATAATTGACTATCTTAAAAAAAAAAAGTATATATATATATATATATTTGATATATATATATCTAAATATAATTGAATTGCGGGTATAGTTTAATGGTAAAATTCCTCCTTGCCAAGGAGAATATGCGGGTTCGATTCCCGCTACCCGCCTTTTCTTTATCGTCATGATTTAATTGGAAATAATAAAAAAGAAAAAAGGTTTAAAAATAATGAAAAACTAAAGTTTTATTTTTATATATATATATAAATTACTATATTCCTTCAGCATTTTATATAGCGGAGACAGGATTTGAACCCATGACCTCAAGGTTATGAGCCTTGCGAGCTACCAGGCTGCTCTACTCCGCGTCATTGAATAATAACATATTATTAATTGATTAAACAATGACTTTTTTATTTTAATCATGAAACCCCCCAACTAGAATTAGAATTTTAAATTAGGGGGACTTTTTAATTATAGTCTTTTTTTCGTGTGTCTTCAAAATTTTTCACCAACTGGATTTAGTTATTCCGGGAATAAAACATGCATGAGCCATTTCTCTCAATACATGTCTAGATAAACCAAAATCACGATAAATTGCTCTAGGCCTTCCGGTTAAAAAACAGCGACGATGAAGTCTTGTAGGTGCACTGTTACGTGGTAAAGTTTGTAATTGTTTTTGAAATTCCCATTTTTCATCCAAAGATAAAGTTTCCTTTATTTTTTTTTTCATAGATTGACGAAATTTTTGATATTTTTTTTCTAATTTTTGTTTTTTTTTTTCTCTTTCAATAAGACTTTTCTTTGCCATGATTTTTTTTAATGAGTAAAATATTTTTTTAGTTAAAAAAAGTGAAATAAATTAAATTTTTTTTTTTCACTTTATCCTATTTTGTTATATTCTTTTCTATATTGAATAGGATAGATTCTAGTTTTAAAACTAAACTCTATCCTATTCACTAAAATTTTTTATTCTATTTAATTTTAATAATTATTAACCAAATTTACCTGATGTAGAAGCAATCAGAAAAGCAGCATAAGTAAATATATAACCTACTGAAAAGTGGGCTAACCCAACTAACCGTGCTTGAACAATAGAAAGAGCTACTGGTTTGTCTTTCCAACGAACTAGATTAGCTAAAGGCGTACGTTCATGAGCCCAAGCTAAAGTTTCAATAAGTTCTTGCCAATATCCACGCCAAGAAATTAAGAACATGAATCCAGTAGCCCAAACAAGATGTCCAAATAAGAACATCCAAGCCCAAACAGATAAACTATTCATACCAAATGGATTATACCCATTAATAAGTTGCGAAGAGTTTAACCATAGATAATCTCGTAACCATCCCATTAAATATGTAGAAGATTCATTAAATTGAGCTACATTTCCTTGCCATAAGGTAATATGTTTCCAATGCCAATAAAAAGTGACCCACCCAATAGTATTTAGCATCCAAAAAACAGCTAAATAAAAAGCATCCCATGCTGAAATATCACAAGTTCCACCTCGTCCTGGACCATCGCACGGAAAACTATAACCAAACTCTTTTTTATCTGGCATTAATTTAGAGCCACGTGCGTCTAAAGCACCTTTTACTAAAATTAATGTAGTTGTATGTAAACCTAAAGCAATAGCATGATGAACTAAGAAATCTCCAGGACCAATCGTTAAAAATAATGAATTGCTATTATTATTAACAGCGTCTAGCCAACCCGGTAGCCATAAAGTCTGGCCAGAATTGAAAGCTGGGCTATCTGCTGAAGATAAAAGCACATCAAAACCATACAAAGCTTTACCATGAGCAGATTGTATCCATTGAGCAAATACAGGTTCAATTAAAATTTGTTTTTCTGGAGTACCGAAAGCGAGCATAACATCATTATGAACATAAAGCCCCAAAGTATGAAAGCCTAAAAATAGACTAGCCCAACTTAAATGTGATATAATTGCTTCTTTATGTTCTAACATTCTTGCTAATACATTATCTTTATTTTGTTCTGGATTATAGTCTCTTATGAAGAAAATAGCTCCATGAGCAAAAGCACCTGTCATTATAAATCCAGCAATATATTGGTGATGGGTATATAATGCAGCTTGAGTAGTAAAGTCTTGCGCTATAAATGCGTATGGAGGTAAAGAATACATATGTTGAGCTACTAAGGAAGTAATAACTCCTAAAGAAGCTAAAGCTAAACCTAGCTGGAAATGAAGAGAATTGTTAATAGTATCATAAAGACCTTTATGTCCCCGACCCAAACGGCCTCCTGGAGGGGTATGTGCCTCTAAAATTTCTTTCATACTATGACCAATACCAAAATTAGTTCGATACATATGACCAGCTATAATGAAAATAACTGCGATAGCTAAATGATGGTGCGCCATATCAGTCAACCATAAACTTTGTGTTTGTGGATGAAATCCTCCAAGAAAAGTCAGAATAGCAGTACCTGATCCTTCAGAAGTACCAAATAAATGACTATTTGAATCAGGATTTTGGGCATAAACATTCCATTGTCCTGCAAAAAAAGGTCCTAAACCTTGAGGATGTGGTAATGCTGTTAATAAATTATTCCATCTTACATGTTCACCTCGAGATTCAGGAATAGCCACATGAACTAAATGTCCAGTCCATGCTAGAGAACTTACTCCAAAAAGCCCTGATAAATGATGGTTAAGACGAGATTCTGCATTTTTAAACCATGAAACACTTGGTTTCCATTTTGGCTGTAAATGTAACCAGCCAGCTATTAAAAAAAGGGCCGAAATAAATAATAGAAAAAGAGCTCCTGTATAGAGATCTTGGTTACTACGTAAACCAATTGTATACCACCATTGATATACTCCGGAATAAGCTATATTAACTGGACCTGAAGCTCCGCCTCGAGTAAACGCTTCTACAGCTGGTTGACCAAAATGTGGATCCCAAATTGCATGAGCAATTGGTCGTACATGTAAAGGATCTTGTACCCATGCTTCGGAATTACCTTGCCAAGCTACGTGAAATAAATTACCAGAAGTCCATAAAAAAATAATTGCTAGCTGACCAAAGTGAGAAGCGAAAATTTTTTGATAAAGACGCTCTTCAGTTATATCATCATGACTTTCAAAGTCATGTGCAGTCGCGATACCAAACCAAATACGACGAGTAGTTGGGTCTTGAGATAGGCCCTGGCTGAATTTTGGAAATCTTGATGCCATAATGCTTTTCAAATCCTCCTAGCCATTATCCTACTGAAATAATTCTCGCTAGGAAGAATGCCCATGTTGTGGCAATCCCACCCAGAAGGTAATGAGCTACTCCTACAGCACGGCCTTGTACAATACTTAAGGCTCTAGGCTGAATAGCAGGGGCAACTTTTAATTTGTTGTGAGCCCAAACGATCGACTCAATAAGTTCTTGCCAATATCCACGACCACTAAATAGAAACATTAAACTAAAAGCCCAGACAAAATGAGCGCCTAAAAATGAAAGACCATATGCAGATAATGAAGAACCATAAGATTGAATTACTTGAGACGCTTGTGCCCATAAAAAGTCACGAAGCCATCCATTAATTGTAATTGAACTTTGTGCGAAATTTCCTCCTGTAATATGAGTAACAATTCCTTGATCGCTAATACTACCCCATACATCGGATTGCATTTTCCAGCTAAAATGAAAAATAACTACTGAAATAGCATTATACATCCAGAATAAACCTAGAAAAACATGATCCCAAGCAGATACTTGACATGTTCCGCCTCTTCCAGGTCCATCGCAAGGAAATCTAAAACCAAGATTAGCTTTATCTGGTATTAAGCGAGAACTACGTGCAAATAACACACCTTTTAATAGTATTAAGACAGTTACGTGAATAGTAAAAGCATGAATATGATGTACTAAAAAGTCCGCGGTTCCTAATGGAATTGGTAATAAAGCCACTTTTCCGCCTACTGCAACTAAATCACCACCTCCCCAAGTTAAACTCGTACTTGCTGTTGCATTGGGAGCCGTTAAACTAGGTGCTAAGGCATGGGTATTCTGTATCCATTGAGCAAAAACAGGTTGCAATTGTATAGCAGTATCTGAAAACATATCTTGAGGGCGACCTAAAGCGCTCATTGTATCATTGTGAATATATAGTCCAAAACTATGAAAACCTAGAAAAATACAAACCCAGTTTAAATGTGATATTATTGCATCACGATGTCGTAAAACACGATCTAATAAATTATTGTATTGAGTTGTTGGATCATAATCTCTTACCATAAAAATAGCTGCATGTGCAGCAGCTCCAACTACAAGAAAACCGCCAATCCACATATGATGTGTGAATAAAGAAAGTTGAGTAGGATAATCAGTCGCTAAATATGGATAAGGAGGCATAGAATACATATGATGAGCTACTATAATAGTTAAAGAACCTAGCAGAGCTAAATTAATAGCTAATTGAGCATGCCATGAAGTAGTTAAAATTTCATATAATCCTTTATGACCTTCGCCTGTAAATGGACCTTTATGAGCTTCTAAAATTTCTTTTATACTATGACCAATACCAAAATTAGTTCGATACATATGACCAGCTACTAGAAAAAGAACTGCAATTGCTAAATGATGGTGCGCTGTATCAGTTAACCATAAACCTCCAGTAATTGGGTTTAATCCTCCGCGAAACGTTAAAAAATCTGAATATTCTGACCAATTTAGAGTAAAAAAAGGGGTTAATCCTTTAGAAAAACTTGGATAAAGCTGAGCTAGAAGATCACGATTTATAATAAATTCATGAGGAAGTGGTATTTCTTTCGGATCTACTCCGGCATCTAGAAGTCGATTAATAGGTAAAGAAACATGGACTTGGTGTCCTGCCCAACCTAAAGATCCTAAACCTAATAAACCTGCTAAATGATGGTTTAACATAGATTCTACATTTTGAAACCAAGCTAATTTAGGAGCAGCTTTATGATAATGAAACCATCCAGCAAAAAGCATTAAAGCTGCAAAAACTAATCCACCTATTGCAGTCGTATAAAGCTGTAATTCATTAGTTATTCCAGAAGCTCGCCAAAGTTGAAAAAAGCCGGAGGTTATTTGTATTCCCTGAAAACCTCCACCTACATCTCCATTCAAAATTTCTTGCCCTACTATTGGCCAAACAACTTGAGCACTGGGTTTAATATGAGTAGGATCACTTAACCATGCTTCATAATTTGAAAAACGAGCCCCATGAAAATACATACCACTTAGCCAAATAAAAATAACAGCTAGTTGACCAAAGTGAGCACTAAATACTTTACGAGAAATTTCTTCTAAATCATTTGTGTGACTGTCAAAATCATGAGCATCAGCATGTAAGTTCCAAATCCAAGTTGTAGTATTAGGACCCTTAGCTAAAGTTCTTGAAAAATGCCCTGGTTTAGCCCATTTTTCAAAAGAAGTTTTTACGGGATCTTTTTCTACCAAAATCTTGACTTCTGGTTCCGGTGAACGAATAGTCATCGAGGTTCTCCTCTCTTCAGACGAGGCATAGGAAAAACCCACCAATAATGAATAGTAAACTTCTAAAAGATATTTATGACTTTCTTATCCAACTTTTTTTTCAGTTTAAAACTGGAGCAACTATAATACAGAAGTTACTTAGGGCAGGTATTCAAATTTATTATGACACATCTTTAAGGTGCTTAATGGACCGTATTAAATTCAATCCTATTTTTAGTTAAAGTAATTTAAATTTATCTTTTATTGTTTTCTTTTTTTCATTTAAAGCGTCCTGTTATTTTTAACCAATTTTGCGCTTCAATATAATTGCTTGGAGCAAGCGAGATTGCTTGTTTCCAATAATCTGCTGCTTGGTTAAACCAAGCTTCAGATGCTTCAGAATCTCCTTGCTGAATAGCTTGTTCTCCTCGGTTGGGATAGGTAAAATATCTTCCCTTAGAACCGTACATGAGAGTTTCCTATCTCATACGGCTCACTTAATTAAATTTACTATATTATTACTCAATTAAAAAATTTGTGCAAATTTTTTTTTATTCAATTAATATTTAATAATTATTTAATAATTTTAATGATAGTAAGGTTTATAATAGAAAATTAATTAATGAAATAAGTTTTAAATAAAATTTTAAAGAAAATTTTTCATTTTCTTTTTATTTTATTCTTATCTTTTCTCCCATAAAAAAAATAAAATTTTTTAGAGTAACTATCTTATTTTTAATTTAATTTTATTAGTATTTAATTATTAATTTATAAAAAATACCTTACCTCTTTAGGATCTGAGACTACACCGCTGTTTATTCAATTACCATTCAACTCAACTTTATTACATAAGTGAATTTTTTAAGTAAACAGATTTTTTTATTGGAACATAATTTTAATACCGGATCTTTACGGCGCTTTTCTAATAAATTCAATTATATTATCCATAGAGGTTTTAGACTTTTCTCCAAATCGTTCTTTATTTTTAAATATTTATAGATTTTAGAATGAAGTTTTATTTATTACAGCTAATAAAAATCTTTTCTACTGATTTATATGTAATAAGTCTCCACTTCTTTTTATTTATATTTATAAGTGGTAGTTTTTTACTAAAAAAAATATTATATTGATAGCCGCACGTAATGACAGATCACAGCCATATTATTAAAAGCTTGCGGTAAAGATGGATTTCGTTCTAATGCTTGAAAATAATATTCTAAAGCTTTTGCGTGTTCTCCATTACTTGTATGAATAAGACCTATATTGTATAGTATATAACTTCGATCATAGGGGTCAATTTCTAAGCGCATAGCTTCATAATAATTTTGTAAAGCTTCTGCATATTCTCCTTCAGATTGAGCTGACATTCGTTACGATCGTCTATGTAATTATATAAAAATAAATAAACTTCGTTTCAAAACCGTACATGAAATTTTCATTTCATACGGCTTCTCTTGTTTAATATATAAACGGGATTAATCTATAAAATTTCTAAAAAAGTTTTACCCAATATAATAAATTACCAAGGGCTAGTTTTTTCAAAAAATAGCTAGCCATCCTTGTTTTAAAAAGGATTTTTATTTCAAATTTAAATTTCATTTCCAAAATTTTCTTTGTTCTTAATACTTTGTTTCTTAAAGGATTAGCTTTTTCGACAATCCCCGATGGTTATATGAGTACCCAATTTACAAATGAGATGGATTTTTGTTTTCCTAACCATAAATTTATTAGTAAATAATTTTTACTATTGCGTATAAAAAATTTTTATTTAAATTTTGACGAAGTTTTTGTGTTGTCGATTTCTACACGTAATGCTTTTCCAACTATGTATGCTTATAAAGTAAACTTAAAATTATAGCGTTAACCTTTTGCTTAATACTTTAATTCTATAAAATTGAAAGATTAAAGGCTACATTAATCGAGGGTACACGACAGAAGGAATTCTTTTTTCTAAATTAACCTTCACTAAGTATAAGTTTCATGTAATTAAATGTTTTCATGTTTTATTTCCTATAAAATTCATTTTAACAAGAGTTCAAAAGTCAAATCGCACCATCTCTATAATAACTAAAAGCTTCTTTTTCCCTTTGTGTAGTCGGAATTATTCGTAATAAAATGTCAGCAACAATTGTAAAAGTTTTATCAATAAAATTATCATTCTTTTGAGATCGAGGCATAATAAAATAGAGCTTTGGCAAATTTTTAATATTCCCTTTATTTGAGAATAAATCCATTAAAATTTTTTTTATAATTTATTTATTTAAATATAAATACATATATATATATATATATTAAATATTTAAATAAATTTAATTTTTTAATTAAAAAACTAAAAAACTTGCTATTCTACAAACTTATGACTTAAAATTACAGAAAAATATTATGGGAAAGATGGCCGAGTGGTCGAAGGCGTAGCATTGGAAATGCTATGTAGGCTTTTGTTTACCGAGGGTTCGAATCCCTCTCTTTCCGGAATTATTAATTTGTAATTAAAAATACTACTAATTCTTAGTTAAGCTTGACGAGAATAATATTCTACAACTAATAATTCATTTATTTTTAAACCAATTGATTCACGATCTAATATTTGATTAACTAATCCTTTTTTTTCTAAAGAACTATAAGTTAAATGATTTGGTATTTTAGATTTTTGATAAAACTCTATATTTTTATTAATTATAGTCTCAGATTTTTGTTGATTTTTTATAGTAATAAAATCCTGAGGTTTACACCGATAACTTGGTATATCTACTATAGAATCATTAACTAAAATATGTCTATGATTTACTAATTGTCTTGCTCCAGGAATCGTAGGAGCCATACCTAATCGAAAAATAACATTATCTAAACGCATTTCGAGTAATTGTAATAAAACCTCACCTGTGGATCCTTTTGCTTTTCTAGCAATACGTACATAATTAAGTAATTGTCGTTCTGTTATTCCGTAATGAAAACGTAATTTTTGTTTTTCTTCCAAACGAATGCGATACTGAGAAATTTTTTTATTAGATGTTGATTGATTGATAGAACTAGATTTTAACTGGGGTGTTTTATTAGTTAGTCCTGGTAAAGTTCCTAAACGACGTATTATTCTTACACGAGGTCCTCGATAACGGGACATAAAAACAAACTCCTTATTTTTACAAAAAAAATTTATAGAAAGAAAGATAACATAATAATAATATTCATAATAAAAAGTAAAAGATATTCAATCAATTTCTTTTTTTTATAAAGTTTTTTTACTTCAAATTTATTCAACTTTTTTTACTAAAAAATTATATATTTTTTTTTTAGTCAAAAACATCATAACATGAGAGACACTACAAAAAAAACAATATTACTTTTTTTATATAAATAAACCTTTAAAAGTTTTTAAATTTTTTATTTTAAGATTCATTTTTAATAATATATTAATTATTAAGAAAAGCCCGCTATCGGAGTCGAACCGATGACCATCGCATTACAAGTGCGGTGCTCTGACCTCTGAGCTAAGCAGGCTTTATTAATCGAAGTAAATAATAATAACAATTATTATTATTTTTTATTTCATTTTAGGTAACTTAATTATTATATCAATAAAAAATTAATAATGCAATAATTTAGTTCAAAAAAAATAAATAAATAATGGATTTTAATAATTAAAAAAAAGTTATATAGATATATATATACAGAAAGTGTTGCCTTAAAACTTATAAAATATTATAATTGTTTAATATAGTAAAATTTTACTAGCTATAATTTTTTGTTATATAATTTTATTTTTTAATTTGAAGTAACAAAAAAAAGGGGGGTATGGCGGAATTGGTAGACGCTACGGACTTAAATAATTTGAGCGTTAGTAGAAAAACTTACTAAATGCTAGCTTTCAGATTCAGGGAAACTTAGGTTGATAGAAATATAAGCAATCCTGAGCCAAATCTTATTTCGTTTGAGGATAAAATAGGTGCAGAGACTCGATGGAAGCTATCCTAACGAATAATATTTTTAAAATTATTTAAAATTTATTTTTTAGATATTAAGCGAGGATAAAGATAGAGTCCAATTTTACATGTTAATATTAGCAACAATTTAAATTGTAGTAGAAAGAAAATCCGTTGGCTTTATTGACCGTGAGGGTTCAAGTCCCTCTACCCCCAAAACTATAATTTTTTTTATTGACATAAGATTTCAGTTTATGTTAGAATAAGCCGATCAAAAAAGCCGGAATAGCTCAGTTGGTAGAGCAGAGGACTGAAAATCCTTGTGTCACCAGTTCAAATCTGGTTTCTGGCATTATAAAATAATTTTATATATTTTTTTATTTTTATTATATATTTATTTTATGATATATTTACATACACATTATTTTGTTTTATTGTCTTAAATTAGACAATAAAACAAAATTTCTTAATAAAAAAGTAGATCTCTAATTAATATATTTATTCACATAGAATAAAATTTCTTTTAGCTTATAAATTTAGATTAATAAGCATCTTGTAATTCATAAAAATCCGGTACAATGTAATCTTTACGTAAAGGCCAACCAACCCAAGTATCAGGCATTAATATACGTTTAAGACGTGGATGATTTTCATAATAAATTCCTAGCATATCATAAGATTCGCGTTCTTGAAAATCTGCACTTTTCCAAATCCAAAAAACAGATGGTATTTTAGGCTTTTGTCTCGATACAAAAATTTTTATACATATTTCTTCGGGTTGATCTGCATTATTTTGTATTTTTGTGGAATGATATACACTAGCTAATAACCCACCAGGTGCTACATCATAAGCGCATTGAGAACGAAGATAATTAAAACCATAGACATATAAAGCAACTGCTATAGAAAGCCAATTTTCAGATTTAATTTGTAAAATTTCTACACCTTGATAATCAAAACCTAAAGGTCGATGAGCTAGGTTATGTTTTGCTAGCCAACCAGATAATCGCCCTTGTATTTTAGTAGTAGTAGTAGAATTATTGGTATAAGTATTTAACATATTTAAGTTTTTAAAAAATTCTATTTATTTTGAATATTTTTTTTATTATTATCTTTTTCTAATTCTAATAAAAAAGTTAATTTTTTATTTTTTTCAATTAAAGCAAAATTTTCTAAAGTTGAATTAAATTGAGATTTAGAAAATTGAGAATATAACTCTTTATTAGATTGTTTAGTATTAATAGTAGATACAAAATTAAATTTATGATTTAATGTTAAATATCTCTCTCCTTGTTTAAATTTATATTTATCTATATATGTTTCTTGAGCTACTTTTTTACGAAGTTTTATTATAGCATCTATAATAGCTTCCGGTTTTGGTGGACAACCAGGTAAATAAATATCTACAGGAATTAATTTATCTACTCCACGAACTGTACTATACGAATCTGTACTAAACATACCTCCTGTAATAGTACACGCTCCCATAGCAATCACATATTTAGGTTCAGGCATTTGCTCATATAATCTTACTAAAGACGGTGCCATTTTCATTGTTACAGTACCAGCTGTTATTATAAGATCGGCCTGTCTTGGACTAGACCTTGGAACTAAACCATAACGATCGAAATCAAAGCGTGAGCCAATTAATGAAGCAAATTCGATGAAACAACAACTAGTACCATAAAGAAGTGGCCATAAACTAGAAAGTCTAGCCCAATTTGAAAAATCATTAAACGTTGTTAAAATAATTGAATTTGAATTTTTTTGGTCAGAGAGTGAATTGATAAGTGGCTTCATAGAATTATTAATTTGATCTTTATAATCGGACTCGTTAGAATTTAAGACCATTCTAGTGCTCCTTTGCGCCATGCATAAACTAAACCGATAATCAAAATAAATACAAAAACTAAAGCTTCAATGAAAGCAGATAGGCCTAATTCATTAAAACTCATGGCCCAGGGATAAAGAAAGACTGTTTCTATATCGAAAATAACAAAAACTAGAGCGAACATGTAATAGCGAATTTGAAACTGAATCCAAGCATCGCCCATTGGTTCTATACCCGATTCATAACTAGTTAGTTTTTCTGGTCCTTGATCATTATTACCAATAGGTGTTAAAATTTTAGAAATTGAGAAAGTTAATATAGGAATAAAACTGGCTATTAATAAAAAAATAAAAAAAGAATTGTATTTAGGCAATAAAAACATTAATATACTCCTGTAAAATAAGAAGAACAATTTTATTTTAAATAAAAATAAAATTTAATATATTGAATATTTTATTCATATATACATATGAATAAAATATTCAATATATATATATATATACAAACTATAAAAAAAATATGAACTAGTATAAGGTGATGATAATAATTCAATTACTAAATCTTTTAATAATTTACTTTTAATAATTTAGGGCTATACGGATTCGAACCGTAGACAATCTCGGTAAAATAGTTAAAATTATTTATTTATTTGAAATATACTTATAACTATTTTAGGAACCCAACATGCAACTTTTATTGCATTGGGCTCTTTCATCAACTAAAAATAAATTTAGTTGTTTTGCTATCCTTTTTTTTTACTGAAATAATGAAATAGCTCCGTGTGCTTAAAAAATCTTTTGAAGCAATCCCAAAGTTAAAAAAAAAATTAATGTTGACATAGGTTTGCTTAATTTAGCATGGATTTACTCAGAATGAATTTCTATTACTTGCAGATTTTTAAACTTTATACACCTTAAAGCTTATCAAGTAAAAAAATAGAATATCTCGAGGTCCTCGTACTATCCTCATCATACTCAGCATTGAATAATTTTCAATTTTACCATATCAACTAAAAGATAAATTTTAATTTATTATAAATTAAAATTTAATTTTTTGTCATGCTATTTTTCTGTTATATTAATTATAAAAGTAAGACAAAATATTTCATAAAATAAATTTTATTTTGAATTGTATAACACAATAAAATTTTTAAAAGCATTGGCGCACGTGTAAACGAGGTGCTCTACCGCTGAGCTATAGCCCTTATTATTATCTTCAATTAATAATATAATAACATAATTTCTTTTTTTTTGTCAAGACAATTAAAATAAAAGATTTTTTTTATTTTATATATATTTTTAAATATATTCATAAAAATATTGCGTATATGTCAATTAATAGACTAAAATATGAATAGCCTACTTAACTCAGTGGTTTAGAGTATCGCTTTCATACGGCGAGAGTCATTGGTTCAAATCCAATAGTAGGTAAATAATTAATAAAAGAACTCAATGGTATATAGATTATATACCATTGAATTCACTAAAAATTTTAATTTTAGGAAATAGCTTCAATAGCTTCTAAGCGTGCTTTTGCTCTTTTCAAAGTTAAATTAGCTTCAATAGCTTGTTTTCGACCGCTCGCCTGAGATAACTTAGTTTGAGCCATCTTAAAAGTTTCTTGAGCATCTTGCAAGTTTATTTCATTAGCTTTTTCTGCTTCATTTACCAAAATTGTCATTTGATTATTGTCTATCATAGCAAAACCACCCATTAATGCCATAGTAGACCATTTTTCATTAAGTCGTATTTTTATAATACCTATATCTAAGGCCGTTAAAAGTGGTGCATGATTAGGTAATATACCAATTCGACCACTATTTGTAGATAAAATAATTTCTTGTACTTCCGAATTCCAAACAATTCGATTTGGAGCCATTACACGAAGATTTAGGGTCATGTTTTATTAATTCTCCACTTGTAAGGTTGCAGCCTTTGCAGTAGCTTCATCAATATTGCCTACTAAATAAAAAGCTTGCTCAGGAAAACTATCTAATTCCCCAGAAAGAATCATTTGAAAACCTTTAATGGTTTCGATAAGACTAACATATTTACCTGGAGAACCTGTAAATACTTCTGCTACAAAAAACGGTTGTGATAAAAAACGCTCAATTTTTCGTGCTCTTGCTACAGTTAATCTGTCTTCTTCTGATAATTCATCAAGTCCAAGAATAGCTATAATATCTTGTAATTCTTTATAGCGTTGTAATGTCTGCTTAACTCCCTGCGCTGTTTCATAGTGCTCTTCACCTACAATCCAAGGTTGAAGCATGGTAGAAGTTGAATCTAAAGGATCTACTGCTGGATAAATACCTTTGGCTGCTAATCCTCTTGATAATACAGTAGTTGCATCTAAATGTGCAAAAGTTGTAGCAGGAGCTGGGTCAGTCAAGTCATCCGCAGGTACATAAACTGCTTGAATTGAAGTAATAGAGCCTTCTTTTGTTGAAGTTATTCTTTCTTGCAAAGTACCCATTTCTGTACTTAAAGTTGGTTGATAACCTACAGCAGATGGCATTCTACCTAATAAAGCAGATACTTCTGAGCCGGCTTGAACAAAACGAAAAATATTATCAATAAATAAAAGTACATCTTGTTTATTAACATCTCTAAAATATTCGGCCATTGTTAAAGCAGTTAACCCTACTCTCATACGAGCGCCAGGTGGTTCATTCATCTGACCATAAACCAAAGCTACTTTTGATTCTGAAATATTTTCTTCATTAATTACTTTTGACTCTTTCATTTCCATGTAAAGATCATTTCCTTCACGAGTACGTTCTCCTACTCCACCAAATACGGATACACCACCATGTGCTTTAGCAATGTTATTAATTAATTCCATAATAAGTACGGTCTTTCCTACACCAGCTCCTCCAAACAATCCAATTTTTCCACCACGTCGATAAGGAGCTAAAAGATCTACTACTTTAATTCCTGTTTCAAAAATAGATAATTTAGTATCTAATTGTGTAAAAGCCGGAGCAGATCTATGAATCGGAAAAGTTGTGCTAGCATCTACAGGACCAAGATTATCAACAGTTTCTCCTAGGACATTAAAAATACGTCCAAGAGTAGCTTCCCCGACTGGAACACTCAAAGGAGCTCCTGTATCAATAACTTGCATTCCTCTCATTAAACCATCTGTCGCACTCATAGCAACAGCTCGAACCTTATTATTTCCTAGTAATTGCTGTACTTCACAAGTAACATTAATTTCTTGACCTGCTGTATTTTGACCCTTAACTATCAAGGAATTATAAATATTAGGCATTTTACCTGGAGAAAAAGTAACATCTAATACGGGACCAATAATTTGAGTAATACGTCCTATATTTTTAGCAATAAGTGTTGAAGTACCAAAAGTGCGAGAATCTGTTTTCATAAAATTTAGAAGTAATAAATTAGTTGCTGATTATATTGAAAAATATTTAGTATCAACTCGATCATTTAATTATTGAAGAAAAAAATTACTTTCAATTAATTACTTATATATAGATATAAGTATATAAAATAAAAAAAATTAAAAAGTGTAAGAAATAAATATTTTTTACAATCTAAAAATATTAATAAATAATAAATATATTTAAATAAAAAAAAAATTTATTTTATTTTCAAAAAATAAATTAAATTAAGTAATTTTTTTATTTTTTACTATGTTTTTAATTAAATTTTATTTTTATTAATTAGTTTAACATTCAAAAGATTATTAGGTCAATGCTTATACAAATAAAACTCATTTATTAAAAATAATCTGAGTTGCATAAAATGTAAGAAATACTATACAATGATACTGTTTTGTTATAGAAAATAACTTTGTCTAAAAATAGACAAAATTAAATACCAAAGATGTTTTTTTATAAGATTAAAAAAACTTATTTGTCGAGCAGACCTCATCCTTGCAAGAGTTATCAATTGAGTTGTAGGGAGGGACCTATGTCACCACAAACGGAGACTAAAGCAGGTGTTGGATTTAAAGCTGGTGTTAAAGATTACAGATTAACTTATTACACTCCAGATTATCAGACTAAAGAAACTGATATTTTGGCAGCATTTCGAATGACTCCTCAACCAGGAGTACCCGCTGAAGAAGCAGGAGCTGCAGTAGCTGCGGAATCTTCCACTGGTACGTGGACCACTGTTTGGACTGATGGACTTACCAGTCTTGATCGTTATAAAGGACGATGCTATGATCTTGAAGCAGTTGCTGGAGAAGAGAATCAATATATTGCTTATGTTGCTTACCCATTAGATTTATTTGAAGAAGGTTCTGTTACCAATTTATTTACTTCTATTGTTGGTAATGTTTTCGGATTTAAAGCTTTACGAGCTTTACGTCTAGAAGATTTACGTATTCCTCCAGCTTATTCCAAAACTTTCCAAGGCCCACCTCATGGTATTCAAGTTGAAAGAGATAAATTAAATAAATATGGTCGTCCATTATTAGGATGTACTATTAAGCCAAAATTGGGTTTATCTGCTAAAAACTATGGTAGAGCTGTATATGAATGTCTTCGTGGTGGACTTGATTTCACAAAAGATGATGAAAACGTAAACTCTCAACCTTTTATGCGTTGGAGAGATCGTTTCTTATTTGTAGCTGAAGCTATTTACAAATCTCAAGCTGAAACAGGTGAAATTAAAGGACATTATTTAAATGCTACCGCAGGTACATCTGAAGAAATGATGAAAAGAGCTCAGTGTGCTAGAGAATTAGGTATGCCTATTGTCATGCACGATTATTTAACAGGTGGTTTTACTGCAAATACTAGTTTGGCTCATTACTGTCGTGATAATGGCTTGCTTCTTCATATTCACCGTGCAATGCATGCAGTTATTGACCGACAAAAAAATCATGGTATGCATTTCCGTGTATTAGCTAAAGCATTACGTTTATCCGGTGGAGATCATATTCATGCCGGTACTGTAGTAGGTAAACTTGAAGGAGAACGTCAAGTAACTTTAGGGTTTGTTGATCTACTTCGTGATGATTATATTGAGAAAGATAGAAGCCGTGGTATTTACTTTACCCAAGACTGGGTTTCTTTACCAGGTGTTTTACCAGTAGCTTCTGGTGGTATTCACGTTTGGCATATGCCAGCCTTAACTGAAATCTTTGGAGATGACTCTGTATTACAGTTTGGTGGAGGAACTTTAGGTCACCCTTGGGGTAATGCACCTGGAGCAGTTGCTAATAGAGTTGCTTTAGAAGCTTGTGTACAAGCTCGTAATGAAGGACGTGATCTTGCTCGCGAAGGTAATGAAGTTATTCGTGAAGCTGCTAAATGGAGTCCTGAATTAGCTGCGGCTTGTGAAGTTTGGAAAGAAATTAAATTTGAGTTTGATACAATTGATACTATATAATTTAATTTTTTTTTTTACTTTTATTTCTGTTAAAGTAAGTTTTTAAATTTAGTAAAATAAAAAAAAGAATAAATTGATGATAAGTATAAAAAAACCTTATAGGTTTTTTTATACTTATTATTAATTAGAGATTAATATTTGTTTTATTGATTAATAATCAATAAAACAAATTAAAATCTCTAATTAATCCTTTTTTAAAGGTTTTGTAGCTCAGTGGACTAGAGCGTATGGTTCCGAACCATGAAGTCAAGGGTTCAAATCCCTTCTAAACCATTAAATAAAAAAGAAATTCTTTTAATTAGTTTTTTTTATTTGTGTTAAATTTTAATTATATATTATGTTAGGTAAAAAAAATTTAATATTATTAATTATTAAAAAATATTAATTATATAACATATGTATTCACTGTTAATGTGGAAAATTAAATAAAAACTACTAATATGTCTTTAATGAATTGGTTTGAAGATAAACGCCGATTTGGTGGCTTAATTGGAGCTTCTATTGAAAAAGCTACAAAAGGATATATTCTTAATGAAAGAAAAAGACTTAAAGTTAATACTACTAACGGACTATGGACTCGACGTGATAATTGTGAAAATATTCTTTATGTTAGATTTTTGAAACAAAACAAATCTATTTGTGAAGAATGTGGATATCATTTACAAGTAAGCAGTACAGAAAGAATTGAACTTTTAATTGATCGTGGAACTTGGCAGCCTATGGATGAAGATATGGTTGCTCGAGATGTTCTCAAATTTTCTGATGAAGATTCTTATAAAAGTCGTGTTATTTTTTATCAAAAAAGAACTGGTTTAACTGATGCTATTCAAACAGGTATAGGCAAATTAAATAAAAATTTAATTGCTCTTGGAGTTATGGAGTTTCAATTTATGGGAGGAAGTATGGGTTCTGTGGTGGGAGAAAAAATAACCCGCCTTATTGAATATGCTACGGAAAAATCTATGCCATTAATTATTGTATGCTCTTCCGGAGGAGCACGAATGCAAGAAGGAACATTAAGTTTAATGCAAATGGCTAAAATTTCATCCGTTTTACAAATTCATCAAGCTAAAAAAAAATTTCTTTATATAGCTATTCTTACATATCCTACAACCGGCGGAGTTACTGCTAGTTTTGGTATGTTAGGAGATATAATTATTGCTGAACCTAAAGCATATATTGCATTTGCTGGTAAAAGAGTAATTGAACAAACCTTACGTCAAAAAATACCATATGGTTTTCAAGTTGCTGAATCTTTATTTGATCATGGTTTACCCGATTTAATTGTTCCACGTAACCTTATGAAAGGAGTTTTAGGTAAAATATTTGAACTTTATGGTTTAGCTGCTTATAAAGAGCATAATAATTCTTTTTTTTAATTTAATATTTGTTTTATGAATTTCTTTCTTTTAATAAAAATTTTAATTAAATTTTTTTTATTCTTTTTAAATGTTATAATTTTTGTATAGATGCTAAAATTTTGTATATTGTTAATATAACTACTTTATTCAAATTTTAATTAAATTTTTAATATTTATTTATTTTTAAGTTAAGATTAAAAAACGTTTAAGTAATTATAAAAAAATATATTAACATCTTTTTTAAAAAAACGGTATAATTAACTTTCTTATTTTTTTATAACTATTTTTTCTACAAATAATATTATTTATTAAAGGTAATTTTTTATGACAGCTTCTTATTTACCTTCGATTTTCGTTCCTCTAATAGGGCTAGTTTTTCCAGCAATTACAATGGCTTCTTTATTTATATATATTGAACAAGACGAAATAATCTAAAATTTTTATTAAAATTTTAATAAAAATTTTAGATTATTCTTATATTTCGTCTATTTATTAACTTTTAAAGTTATACTTTTTAATAAAATTTTAATTAATAAATATATATATATCTATATATGAATATGTATATAGATATATATATAAATAAAAATAAGAAATTTTGATTATAAAAAACTTATATAAAAAAAATATAAAAAAAATTAATATAGTTTTTTATTTTATTTAAATCTAATAAAAAACTATATTAATTTTTTTTTTAAACTACTAAATATTAATTTAATATATAAAAAAATTTACTTTTGTTTTTTTTGCCAGTTATCCTATATATATATATTTCATAAATTTTTGGAGACGTCACTATGAAGCGTGAATCTGAATGGCTTTGGGTAGAGCCTATAATAGGATCTCGAAGAATCAGTAATTTTTGTTGGGCATTTATTCTTCTATTTGGTGCATTCGGATTTTTTTCCGTAGGGTTTTCCAGTTATTTTGGTAAAGATTTAATACCTTTCTTATCATCTAAACAAATTATTTTTGTACCTCAAGGGGTTGTAATGTGTTTTTATGGTATTGCAGGGTTATTTCTTAGTTTTTATTTATGGTGCACGATTTTATGGAATGTAGGTAGTGGTTATAATAAATTTGATAAAAAAGAAAAAATTGTTTCTTTATTTCGTTGGGGATTTCCTGGGAAAAATCGGCGTATTTATATAAATTTCTTCATGAGAGATATACAAGGAATACGTATGGAAGTTCAAGAAGGTATTTATCCTCGACGTATTCTCTATATGAAAATAAAAGGTCAACAAGATATTCCTTTAACACGCTTTGGAGAAAAATTAACTTTAAGGGAAATCGAAGAAAAAGCTGCAGAATTAGCTCGATTTTTACGTGTATCTATAGAAGGACTTTAAAATTTAAAAATAAAAAAAAAAATTATTTTAAATTTTTAATTTGTCTAATTAATATAGAATAAAAAACTTTAATATTGTTTTTTTCCGTTTTAGCGAATCTTAATTAAATAGTATTTATGAAATCTTATTATGTACAATTCTATTTTTGGTTATCAAAAACACCATACCGTTCTTTGGAAAGAGCTTATAAAACGAGCAAAAAAATACAATATATAAAAAAAGATTATTTTTCTTATAAAAATAAGAATTTGTCTTCAAGACGGTCTTGGCAAGCCATAATGTTATATATAAATACAAATTTAAATAACTATGTATTTATAATATATTGCAGTCTTTTAGAATATAAAATTAGTTTATTTGTTTTAAGCATTATAAATAATTTAGTATTAAGTATATCAAATTTTTTTAATTCTTTTTTTTCTAAAGTTACTAATTATTTTCTAGTTTTTATTAAATTTATTCCACAATTTTTAATGTTTCCGCAGTTTTATCTTTTTTCTCTTTGGAAAAATATTTTAAAATTTTTTTTTTTTTTTTCACCCAAAAAGTTTCTAGAGAAAATTGAAAATACAATAAACAAAATTAAAATTAATTGTAAAAAAAAAATTATTAAAATTAAAACTTCTTTTATTTTAACTAATTTAGTAAGAAAAGATTCAAAAAAAATTGAACAAATTAATAAAAAATTAGCTTGGATTGAAGCTAGTTTAAATGACTTAGATACATGGAAGAATTATTATTCTTTTTCTTTTTTTTCTTTTGAAAAAAAAAATTTAGAAAATACTTTTTATTTTCTAGATTTTGAAGAAATTGATGTTACTACAGCGGCTTATGAATCTATAGGTCTTGTACCGCGTTCAATAACTCGTACTTTATCTGGATTTCAAGCAGAGTTAACAGGACAATCAACTTCACTAGTTCTTCAAGATTTTCAAATATCTCGCTATCAGGCATTGGCTTCTTTACAATATATGCTATTTCTATTTTCTTTTCCCTGGGGATTTTCTATCTTCTTCAAAATTTGGTTTTTAGAGCCTTGGCTCAAAAATTGGTGGAATACTTATCAATTTCAAATTTTTCTTAATTCTTTTCAGCAAGAGATAGCATTGAAACGACTTCAAGAGATAGAAGAACTTATTTGGTTAGATAAAATAATGGTAAATTCTTTGAAAGAAATAAAATCATATGATCTTAATACAGAAATTCATCAAAAAACAATTCAGTTAGTTAAAATATATAATGAAAATAGTTTAAATACTCTTTTACAGTTATTAACAGATATTATTTATTTTATTATTTTAAGTGCTGTTTTTATTTTAGGTAAAAAAAGATTAGCTATTTTAAATTCTTGGATTCAAGAATTATTTTATAGTTTAAGTGATACAATGAAAGCTTTTTTTATTCTTTTATTAACAGATTTATGTATTGGATTTCATTCACCTCATGGTTGGGAAATAGTTATAGGTTCTTTTTTAGAACATTTGGGGTTTGCTCATAATAAACATATAATATCTTGTTTTGTTTCAACTTTTCCAGTAATTTTAGATACTGTTTTTAAATATTGGATTTTTCGGCATTTAAACCGTATATCTCCCTCTATCGTAGCAACTTATCATACAATGAATGAATAAAAAATAAACATTTAATTATAAAACAATTTCTTAATTATTAGTTATTTTTTTTGATTACTAATGTAGAGTAGAATATTTTTGATTTATGATCTTCATTATTATTATTATAATGGATGGAATTATAAATAAGGATCACTAGTTTAGCTAAGTATCCCGCTAATGAATTTTTTGGAAGAGAATAATTGAACTATGCAGAACAAAAATATTAATCACTGGATAAAAAAGTGCGTGATTCGATCGATTTCGATCATAATCTTGATGAAAATGGTAGTTTGGCCCTCTATTTCCGAAGCATATCCAATTTTTGCACAACAAGCATATGAAGACCCTCGAGAAGCAACCGGTCGTATTGTATGTGCTAATTGTCATTTAGCTAAAAAACCCGTAGATATTGAAGTTCCTCAATCTATATTACCAGATACTGTATTTGAGGCTGTTGTTAAAATTCCTTACGATACACAAATCAAACAAGTTCTTGCTAATGGAAAAAAAGGAGCATTAAATGTAGGAGCTGTACTTATTTTACCCAAAGGATTTGAATTAGCTCCTTCAGATCGTATTCCTCCAGAAATGAAAGAAAAAATAGGTAATCTTTATTTTCAATCTTATAGTCCTGATAAAAAAAATATTATTGTAATAGGTCCTATTCCGGGTAAAAAATATAGTGAAATTGTATTTCCTATTCTTTCACCAGATCCTGCTGTTAATAAAGAAACAAATTTTCTAAAATATCCTATATACTTAGGTGCTAATAGAGGAAGAGGACAAATTTATCCGGATGGAAGTAAGAGTAATAATACTGTTTATAATTCATCTATTACAGGTAAAGTAAGTAGAATTTTACGTAGAGAAAAAGGTGGTTATGAAATAACTATCGATAGTTTAGATGGTCGCCAAGTTGTAGATATTGTGCCTTCAGGACCAGAACTTATTATTTCAGAAGGTGAATTAATTCAAGCAGACCAACCTTTAACAAATAATCCTAATGTGGGTGGGTTTGGTCAAGGAGATGCAGAAATAGTACTTCAGGATCAATTACGTATTCAAGGTCTTTTATTGTTTTTTGTATCCGTTATATTAGCACAAATATTCTTAGTACTTAAAAAGAAACAATTTGAAAAAGTTCAATTAGCAGAAATGAATTTTTAATTGTTGAATAAAAAAATTAAATTAAAGCGTTTGATTAATAGAATTTTTTTCTATTATGGATGATCATTATAATGAAATTCAATTTAGGTTTTTTATGTTTATATAATATGATAGTCATTTCTTTAGAAATCGAATATTTTGAATATTATTATCTGTTTCCTCTATTAAAAGAAATGTTAAATTATCATGGATATACATTAAAATTAAATTATTTAAAAAATTTTACTCAACAAGCATTAATAAACACATATCAATTAACTAAATGGGGAGAGAAGTTTCATAAATATTATAATAAATTCTACTATAATTTTTATTTTTTTATGATTATAAAAAAAAAAAATCAAAAATTAAAAAAAAATATATATAATCAATATATATATGAAAATAGAAATATATATAAAAATAGAAATAAAAAATTACCAAAAAAATCTTTTTTGTATTTGATTTTTAAATTAATTATATCTTATAAAAAATGGAAAGCTGATGAACTATACATAAAAATGGCTCATATTGCTTATTGTGAAAATATAATAGATTTTCCGATTAAACTTTTTAAAATGGCTCGTTTTGAAAAACAAACTTCTTTTTTTTTATTTACATTTTCAAGATGTAAATAAAAAAATATAAGTATATTTTTGTCTTTATTATATTATTCATCTCAATATTCTAAATTTTTTTTTATATAAAAAAATTAGAATAAAAAAATGAGTTATTGTTTTATTAAATTGAAAAGATACTATAAAATTTATTGCATAAATTTTATAGTATCTTTTCAATTTTAGTATTATTTAAATAACAAATTTTTTTTTAATTTTTTCTTATAATTTATTCATTTTATGAATAATTTATATATACGTTCAAAAATTAAATTATTATAACGATGAGCCTAATCCAGAGTATGAGCCATAGAAAAAGATACCCACTAAACCAATTACAAGAGTACCAAATACAGTACCTATTAACCATAAAGGAATTCTTCCGGTGGTATTTGCCATTTATTTTATACTCCCTTTTTAATTTCATTTTTAGTTATAACTTAAACAGAAAAAGAACAGTTATAAATATTAAATTTTAAATTCATTCCAAATAAGGCAAAAGAATTTCTGGTTCTAATTAATTGAAAAAATAATTAGAAAATAAAACAGCTAATACGAAAATCAATAACAAGCCCCAATAGAGACTAGTACGATTTAATTCTACACTTTGTTTGTTTGGGTTTGGTTGTGTCATATCTTTACATTTTAAATAAAGTTTATTATTCAAATTTATCGTTGAATAAATTGCATTGCTGAAATTGATCCTGAAGAAAAAACTGTAGGTACAGCTAGTCCATGAACGGCCAACCACCTAACTGTAAAAATCGGATAAGTTCTATCTATAGTCATTGGTACCTCCTAAAAAGATCTAGTAAATTCATCAACTTGTTCTAGTGAATTAAAACGACCAGTAATTAAAGGAACTTCTTGTCGGCTTTCTGTAAAATATTCATTTGGCCGAGGGCTTCCAAAAACATCATAGGCCAAACCTGTACTAACAAATAGCCAACCTGCGATAAACAAAGATGGTATAGTTATGCTGTGGATTACCCAATATCGAATACTGGTAATAATATCAGCAAAAGGGCGTTCTCCTGTATTTCCAGACATGCTTAACTCCATATATATTTGTAAAGGCTGCGAAAAATTCCATAAAAGATTAAATCTAAAAAAATTTATAAAATATAGATTTTTTTTTAGCCTAGTTAGATTATCATTGTTATACCGAAGGTATTTTTGAAGCATACTAAATCAGTATATCTAGGGTTGTTTTAACGCAGCAAGACAAATAAAATAAAAAGATATAAAAAAATTGAAAATTTTTTAAATTTTTTAGTAAATTTAATTAATTTTTCATAAAATTATTAATTTATTATGTAAAATATAAAACCTTTTTTAGTATATTATACTAATTTAAATTATTAAAGTTTTATAAATTAAATGAAAAATAAAATTAATTATTATTAACTATTATAAATAGTAAATACTTTTAGTAGAAATTAATATACTTATATAATAAATAAAAAATAAATTATTTTTTATTAATTAAACTTTATATTTAATACGTTTTTTTTCAACAAAATAAATAGAATTTAATTTAATTTAATTAAACTATCAATATAAAGTGTTATTAATATAATTAGTTAAATTTTAATCAGATTTTTATAGAAAATAAAAATCATCCGAAATAAAATAGTGGCAAAATTAATTAAATCTGCTACTATAAAAAAAGCATTGAACAAAATAAAGTCAATGTTATATTTATAATTATTAACAGTATTTTCAATTAATAAAATTTTAATTTATAAAGAATTTAGGTAATTGTTTTACAAAAGATGTATACTAAATTTGTTATATTATTATTAGGATTTTTCTCATGCTTACTATAATCAGTTATTTTCTATTTTTGTTTGCTGCTTTATTTTTAGCTTTAGTTTTATTCATTGGTTTGAATAAAATACAACTTATCTAAGAAACTATAAAAAAGATAACATTTAAGGTTCCATCAATTTCATTGTATTTCTCGAATAAATTTTGAGATTAATAATAAATTTAGTTAGTTTCTAACTTAAATATTATTTTAGTTAAATAAAAAATGGTTGAAGCATTGCTATCTGGAATTGTACTAGGGTTAATTCCAATAACTTTAGCTGGATTGTTTGTAACCGCCTACTTACAATATCGACGTGGTGATCAATTAGATCTTTAATTCAGAATTTATTTTAAAATATTTTCACAATCACGCTCTGTAGGATTTGAACCTACGACATCAGGTTTTGGAGACCTGCGTTCTACCGGGCTGAACTAAGAGCGCTTATTTCAAATAAAATTTTTTTTTAATAACAAATAATATTTTATTTTTTATTTATAAATAGAAAAAAAGTAGTTTAAAATTACTAATTATTTTAAAATAGAATTGTATTATATATATATATATATTTTGGGGTAGGGATGACAGGATTCGAACCTGCGACATTTTGTACCCAAAACAAACGCGCTACCAAGCTGCGCTACATCCCTCCCATAATTAATTATTATTTTATAACTAATTGTATCTTATTTATTAAGTTTTTCCTATACTTTTTATCAATTTATCAATTATATTTTTAATAAAATTTAAATAAAATTATTAAACTTATTTTATTTTGAAAATATATATATAGTGGCTATTGTTTTTTTCTAAATAAAAAATTATATATAAATATTTTTTTTTTTCATAAAAAAGATATCATTTAAGGTAAAATAACTTTAATTAAATAAAAAAAAATATAAAGTAAATTTTTAATTTATTTTTTTTTTCTTCAAAAATTTAATTAATTATTTTATTATATAAAAAAATTATAAGAAATATAACAAACAAACTTTATTAGTTTATGTAAAATTTTATAAATATGTATTATAAGGAGACCTACAATGCAAGATGTAAAAACGTATCTTTCTACAGCACCCGTATTAGCTACTCTATGGTTCGGATTTTTAGCTGGTTTATTAATAGAAATTAATCGTTTCTTTCCAGATGCTTTAATCCTTCCCGTTTTTTAAAAAAAAAATATATTTTATATATAAAAAAAGATTATATTAGAAATAATAATAATTTTTTTTAGTTTTTTATTATTATTATAATTCACTAAAAAATTTAAATTTAATTGCTAATTTTTTTAAATATATTTTATAAATTTTAGAAATTCAATATTGAGATAAATAGTATTATATTATGGCTAAAAATAAAGATGTAAGAGTAACAATTACTTTAGAATGTACTAATTGTGCTCAAAATAATGAAAAAAAAAAATTAGGTATTTCTAGATATACTACTCAGAAAAACCGTCGTAATACGCCTATTCGATTAGAATTAAATAAATTTTGTTCTTATTGTAATAAACATACTATTCACAAAGAAATAAAAAAATAAATAGTTTTTATGAAACAAGCTATAAATAAATCTAAGCGATCTTCTCGTAGACGTTTACCACCAATTAGATCAGGTGAGATTATTGATTATAAAAATATAAATTTACTTCGTAGATTTATCAGTGAACAAGGAAAAATTTTATCTAGACGAATGAACAGATTAACTTCAAAACAACAGCGTTTAATGACTATTGCTATTAAAAGAGCTCGTGTTTTAGCTTTATTACCTTTTTCAAATAATGAAAATTAATTTAATTTTTTGATTTATTGTTGCTAAAATTTTCTATATTTTCAATAATTTTTTTAATAATTTATTAACTTCCCTGGAATCCAATTGTGCTCCAGGGAAGGATTTTTATTTAATCTTTTTTTCTCATTTCTTTATTATTCACTAACTTTTTCTAATATTGTAAAAAAACAATTGGAATCTAGTAAAGCTATTTGCGCAAGCACTTTTCGATTTAAAAGTACTTGATTCTGATATAAACTTTGAATTAATTTGTTATAAGAAATTCCACTATTTCGGGATGCTGCGTTAATCCGAGTAATCCATAAGCGACGAAGATCTCTTTTTCGTTTATTTCTATCTCGGTAAGAAGAAGCTAAAGCTCGCATTCCTTGCTGATTGGCTGTCCTAAATAGTTTTGAATGAGCCCCTTGAAATCCTGCTGTAAGTGTAAAAATATTTTTTCGTCGTTTTCGAGCTACATATCCACGTTTAACTCTAGTCATTGATGTCTACTCTCATAAATTACTGATTGATTTTAGGAATAAAAAAATAATCTTTTTTTATTTATTTTTTATTATTATTTTTCAAAAGTTAAATGAAAAATAAAAGTAACAAATTTAATTTTATTAATTATAATTTCTAAAATTTGTTTAAAAGAAAAAAATAAAAACAAAATATCTATATATATTTGATTTGATTCTCACTATTTTTTAATCATAAAAAAAAGTAAACACATATATATATACATCTTTAGATATATAAAATTATTATTTTTTTTTATAAAAAAAAAGCTGACTTTTCTAGTGTAGAAAGTAAAAATTCTAATGGCTTTTGCTACTTTAACCTTCCTAACCATAATTTATTCAAGTTAAAAAACTTTCTTATTCACAAAAGAATAGGACTTTGAAATAAGAAAAATAATGGATTCCATTGTTTCTATGACTTTTTCTTCAACGGTGAGGTCCTTTCTATATACCGGAGCTTTGTAAATTTAAAAATGTTATTTGTAATTTATATAATTTTCAAATTTTAGCTTTATTTGATTAACCAAATAAAAAAAGTATTAAAATCAAAAACTTTTTTATCTAGTAACGATATGTTATTTTGATAGTTTGCTGGACAGCTGACCTTATTAATCCGTTTTTGCAATCATACAATTATTTTATAATAAAATTTATTCTTGTATTTTTTTTCGCTTAACACATCTGTAATTAAATCAATAGTATTGAAAATTCGCTTTTTTATCTTACATTAAAGTAATTGGATTTGCACCAATAAAAGCCATAAATTTTATTTATTTATTAAATAAATAATAGATTAGTAATTTGTTAAATTAAAAAAGGTTCTTCTGCTATACTGAACTTTTTTATTTTTTATAATTTTATAATCATAACAAGTCGCACATACACTCTAGTACAAACTCCTCTTCGTTGAGGACATCCGCGAAGGGCTGGAGATTTTGTTCTATTTTCTATTGGTTGTCTTCGATTTCTAATCAATTGTTGAATAGTAGGCATTTTCAATTATATGCAGAATTTATTGGTTTAAATTAATTTTAACCAGGAAAATATAATGTAAAATTTTTTTTTATTTAAATTTTAAATATATATATATATCAAACAAAATTTAAATTTAGTTTTAAATTAAAAAAAATTTATTTAAAAATTTAAGTATTTTCTATAGCTACAAGATCAACAATGCCATAAATTTTTGCTTCTTTTGCTGACATAAAAACATCTCTTTCCATATCTTCAGAAATAACCCATAAAGGTTTACCTATTCTTTGTACATAAACACGAGTAATGTAATCACGAAGTTTTAGTACTTCTTCCGCTTCCATCATACATTCACCTGCTTGTCCATCATAATAAGAACTAGCAGGTTGATGAATCATTACCCTAATTATAAAATCTGATATAAAAGATTGTATGAACTGTACAAGCATTTTTTATATTGCATACAGCTCTAAAAATAAAATAATAAAATATGTTTTGAAAAAATATAGATTTATTTCAATAAAATATTTTTTAATATAATTAACTATTTTAAATTTTATATACCATTTTTCTTTTGTTAAATACTATTATGGTTCTATTGTTTTATATTTTTTTTCATAAAACAATGCCAAAGTTTTTTTTTAATATAGTTAAATTAAAATTTAACTAAAATTTAAAATTTGTATTTTTATATTTTCTAGTTAATAAAAAGGCAAAGAAAATTTTATTTATAACACTGAAATAAATAAAAAATTTTAATTAATTAATTATCTTGATATTAAATTTTCTTTTAAGATGATTTTATCAAGCTTTCTATGTCATGCTATATTGCCTTCTATGAGGTGTATACATCTCTCTACTAATTAAAAAAAAGCAAATATTGGCGCAAAGCGTGAGGTAACGCTATACGTTTAGTAATTTCACCCCCAGTTAGAATAAATGATCCCATGGAAGCCGCTAATCCCATACAAATTGTATGAACATCTGGAACTACAAATTGCATAGCATCATAAACAGATATTCCGGCTAGAACAGCTCCACCAGGAGAATTGATATATAAATACATATCTTTACTTTCATCTTCTCCATTTAAATACATCATAATTCCAATGAGTTGATTTGCAATTTCATCGTCTACATGTTGACCTAAAAAAAGTAATCTTTCGCGATAAAGTCGATTGTTATAATAAAATTTAATAAGTTATTTTTTTTTATATAACTGTATTAGCTTTTTTATTTGCCCAATACAGTCTAAGCAGTTGAAAAAATATTATTAGTTTTTTTAGTTTTTTATAAAAATTGGAATATTTTATAGTTTTTATTTTCATAAATATTTTAAATTATTATCATAACTTTGTTTAATAATCTAAGTTCGTTTTTCATATACTTAGTGAACAGCATATTAAACAATTCATTCTTTAATATATTTACTAAATAATCTATTGTTTTATTTAAAATATTTTAGTATTTTATATTTTCTTTTTTTTACAAATGGTTTTTAGTAATATCTTTAGGTTTATAATCTACTTCGGTAAAAGTTAGTTAAGTCTTACCTACATATAAAAGTAAGTCTATTGCTTTTTTTTATCTTCTACCAATTTTCAAAATAAAATTTTCAATTATTAAATTTAACTAAAATTTTAATTTAAATCTTTAACGAAGTTTAAATCTTTATTTTTTGTTTCACTAACCGTGGAAAAGATGATTAAACCTTTTTACTTAATAAATTTTATTAAGATATTATTTCATGCTATTAAAGCTTTAATAATTTATTAAGTTTAAAATGAAATAAAAACATCTAGATTATATTAAATAAATAAAAGATGATGGACAATTTCCATATAACCAAATATGTTTAATAAACGCACTATACGTCGATCCAAACAGCATCTTCTTCTCCTGGAAGCCTAAAAGGCACTTTTGGAACACCAATGGGCATTTTTTTTATTTGAAATAAATATATAACAGCACTTAAAATGAAAATAGACAAAAAAATAAGTAGCTAACAAATAAAAAATTAGTTTATAATGTTATTAAGAAGATTATATTATATTTTTTTAATAATATTGTCATTATTATATATAATTTAATAATTATATTATATATAATTTATAAAGAAAAAAAAAATTGATTAAAATTTAAACTATTTTTATGAGTTTAAACTTTATTTTATTTTAGTATAGTCATTAATTAATGCAAAAAAGTTACGTAGTCTCTAATTCTCTTTGAGAAAGGGGTATTTCCATGGGTTTACCTTGGTATCGTGTTCATACTGTTGTACTAAACGATCCTGGTCGTTTAATTGCCGTACATTTAATGCATACAGCTTTAGTTTCTGGCTGGGCTGGTTCTATGGCTTTATATGAATTAGCGGTTTTTGATCCTTCCGATCCTATTCTTGACCCAATGTGGAGACAAGGTATGTTTGTTATACCTTTTATGACTCGTTTGGGGATAACAAAATCTTGGGGGGGTTGGAGTATTACTGGAGAAACTGTAAATAACGCAGGTATTTGGAGTTATGAAGGTGTAGCTGCAGTCCATATCATATTATCAGGATTATTATTTTTAGCAGCAATCTGGCATTGGGTATATTGGGATTTAGAGTTATTTCGTGATGAACGTACAGGAAAACCTTCTTTGGATTTACCTAAAATTTTTGGGATTCATTTATTTTTATCAGGAGTTCTTTGCTTTGCATTTGGAGCTTTTCATGTAACAGGTCTATTTGGTCCTGGTATATGGGTATCCGATCCTTATGGACTAACTGGAAAAGTACAACCTGTAGTTCCAGCTTGGGGAGCTGAAGGTTTTGATCCGTTTGTTCCAGGAGGAATAGCTTCGCATCATATTGCAGCAGGTATTTTAGGTATATTAGCAGGTTTATTTCATCCAAGTGTTCGTCCTCCCCAACGATTATATAAAGGATTGCGTATGGGGAATGTTGAAACTGTTTTATCTAGTAGTATTGCCGCTGTATTTTTTGCTGCCTTCGTCGTCGCTGGGACTATGTGGTATGGTTCTGCCGCAACTCCGGTAGAATTATTTGGTCCTACTCGCTATCAGTGGGATCAAGGATTTTTTCAACAAGAAATAGATCGAAGAATTCGTTCTAGTAAAAATGAAAATTTGAGTTTATCTGAAGCTTGGTCTAAAATTCCAGAAAAATTAGCTTTTTATGATTATATCGGTAATAATCCAGCTAAAGGTGGATTATTTAGAGCAGGTGCTATGGATAATGGAGATGGAATAGCTGTTGGATGGCTAGGCCATGCCGTTTTTAAAGATAGAGAAGGACATGAACTTTTTGTTCGCCGTATGCCTACTTTCTTCGAAACTTTTCCAGTAGTTCTAGTAGATGAAGAAGGAATTGTTAGAGCTGATGTTCCATTCAGAAGAGCTGAATCTAAATATAGCGTTGAACAAGTTGGTGTAACTGTCGAATTTTATGGTGGTGAACTTAACGGAGTAAGTTTTAGCGATCCAGCTACAGTAAAAAAATATGCTAGACGTGCTCAATTAGGTGAAATTTTTGAATTTGATCGTGCTACTTTAAAATCAGATGGTGTTTTTCGTAGTAGCCCACGAGGTTGGTTTACTTTTGGCCATGCTACATTTGCTCTTCTTTTCTTTTTCGGTCATATTTGGCATGGTGCTAGAACCTTATTTAGAGATGTTTTTGCTGGTATTGATCCAGATCTAGATGCACAAGTAGAGTTTGGAGCATTCCAGAAATTAGGAGACCCTACTACTAAAAGACAAATAGTTTAAATTAATTTAATCAAGTTTTTTCTATCTTTTTCAATAATTTCTAATAAAAAAATAAATTTAATTTAATAAAAAAAAAAGTATATATATGTAATTTTTTTTCAAGCTTTTTAAATAAAATTTATTTTCAATTTAGTACGAAAGCTATCTCCATACTTCTCACTTATAATAAAATCTATGGAAGCATTGGTTTATACTTTTTTATTGGTAGGTACTTTAGGAATAATTTTTTTCGCTATTTTCTTCCGTGAACCACCTAAAATTCAAACTAAAGGAAAAAAATAAAATTTTTGAAGTTTATTTGGTTTTTAAAGGTACCTTCCCTTTATTTTAGGGAAGGTCTTCAATAATTAATTTAATCTTCATGCTCTTCAAAAGGATCTCTAAGTTCTTTAGAGGGTTGTCCAAAAGCTGTATAAAGAGCATAACCGGTAAAACTCACAAGTGAACACGAGATAAATATAGCGACTAATGTTGCAGTTTCCATTTTAAGTAATTCCAAAGAATGGTTTATTTTTAATTAATTTAATTAATATAATAGTACACAAAGTTAACAAATCTCAACTAATGCAATAAAATTTTATGGCTACACAAATTATTGATGATACTCCTAGAACAAAAGGAAAACGAAGTGGTTTGGGGGATATATTAAAACCACTTAACTCAGAATATGGTAAAGTTGCTCCTGGGTGGGGCACAACACCTTTAATGGGTATTGCAATGGCATTGTTTGCAATTTTTTTAGTTATTATTCTTGAACTTTATAATTCTTCAGTATTATTAGATGGAGTTCCTGTAAGTTGGTAATATCTCAAAAAGGTTCAATAAAAAAATTAAACTTTTTTATTGAACCTTTTTAAGGGATTCTTTTTATTTGCTAACAAATTTTTTTTTATATATTTAAGGTAGTTTAATCGTGTAATCAATTAATTAAAGGAATTTTTGGATTATGGGTGTGCGACTTGTTTAGATAAATAAAATTTATAAATACAAAATAATTTGTTAATCTTAAAAAAAGATTATTTTAATTTATTAAGTGTTATAAATAAAACATTTAAAGCATAAATTTTATATAAAATATTAATAAATATTTTTTATTTAAATGAAATAAACTATGATTAATTTTTTTTAATTTACTAGTAAAAAGTAAAATTTCGTTACCTGATTTTTTATTTTATTAAATTTAAAATGGTTACAAAAAAGTATTTACTTATTATACTTTTTTTTAGTCATCGGAATATAGTAAAAATCTAAAGTTTAGTTATTTTTATTAAATTTTAAACAAGAAAATCTTTATAAAATTGTTATTAATCATATTAATTAAATTAATTAAAAAATTGGATTAAAAAAACAAAATTTAAAATAAAAGATTACTCAAAAAAGCAGTTGATACAAATAAAGCAAACTTGAGATAAAATAATAAAAAAAAATTTATATATATAAATATATATATTTTATTTTTTTATATTTAAGCCGTATGAAAAAAAGTATCATTTACGGTTTTTAGAGAAGAAATACATAAAAGTTTATCTATCTCAATAGAGTATATGATTGGTTTGAAGAACGTCTTGAAATTCAAGCAATTGCAGATGATATTACTAGTAAATATGTACCCCCTCATGTCAATATATTTTATTGTTTAGGAGGTATTACTTTAACTTGTTTTTTAGTGCAGGTAGCGACTGGGTTTGCTATGACTTTTTATTACCGTCCAACAGTTACTGAAGCTTTTGCTTCTGTTCAATATATTATGACCGAAGTTAATTTTGGTTGGTTAATTCGCTCAGTTCATCGATGGTCGGCGAGTATGATGGTTTTAATGATGATTTTACATATATTTCGTGTTTATCTAACAGGAGGTTTTAAAAAACCTCGTGAATTAACTTGGGTTACTGGTGTTATTTTAGCAGTATTAACAGTTTCATTTGGTGTAACTGGGTATTCTTTACCTTGGGATCAAATTGGTTATTGGGCTGTTAAAATTGTAACAGGTGTGCCTGATGCTATTCCCGTTATAGGATCTCCATTAGTAGAATTATTACGTGGAAGTGTTAGTGTAGGTCAATCTACATTAACTCGTTTTTATAGTTTACATACTTTCGTATTACCCCTTTTAACTGCAGTTTTTATGTTAATGCATTTTTTAATGATACGCAAACAAGGTATTTCTGGTCCTTTATAAATTATTAGAATATAATTTTAATAAAACTGTATAATATAGTAATTTTCTTATTATTAAAAAATGACTATAAATCAAAATTATTTATTGCCATAAATTCTTTTTAAAGGTTTAAGATTATAAAAAATTTATGGATTTTCTATATTTTATTTAAAATTTTTATTTAAATAAAATATATGTTTACTTTTTGAGACAAATTTAATTATGGGAGTGTGTGACTTGAATTAATTATTAAACTTTATAGATTTTATAATCTATCACATTAGATTAATTATAAAAATAAGATGTGTTGTTATCCCAAATTATTTGAAAAAAAATAAGAAAATAAAAAACTTGGGTAAAAAAATAAATTTGTTTTAAATAAAAATTTTTCTATGATCTGAAAAAAGGGCTTCGTAAAATTTAATAAATAAAAATAAAAATACATTTATGTATATTTACTAATATTATATGAATATGATAAAAAAACTACATTCATTTCTTTTGAGTTTTTTAATGTCAAATAATCATGGAAGTAAAAAAAAGATCTAATGATATGATAACAAAGTTAATATATTAACAAGTTAATTTTAAATAAGTACATAATTTTAAAACTATTAGAAAATAAAACTTATGAAAAATAAGACAATCCAAAAATTATATTAATAAAAAAATTAGTTATTATTAAAAAAAATATATACTTGGATTTTGAACTTTTTTTAATGAAATAAAATTATTTAATATATTTAATTTAGATACTAAACAACTTAATTAAATAAATTTTAATTTTTGGATTTAAATAAAAATAGTTTGAGTTGGATGAATAAAAAATTCATGTCCAATTCTTTAGGGGGAATATTATTTTATTAATAACCTATCCTAATAACAAAAAAACCCGATTTAAGTGACCCTATATTACGTGCTAAATTAGCCAAAGGTATGGGACATAATTATTACGGAGAACCTGCTTGGCCTAATGATCTCTTATATATTTTTCCAGTAGTTATTTTAGGTACTATTGCATGTAGCGTAGGTTTAGCCGTTCTAGAACCTTCCATGATTGGTGAACCGGCAAACCCTTTTGCAACTCCTTTGGAAATATTACCTGAATGGTATTTTTTTCCTGTTTTTCAAATACTTCGTACAGTTCCCAATAAATTATTAGGGGTTCTTTTAATGGCTGCAGTACCTGCGGGATTACTAACAGTACCTTTTTTAGAAAATGTAAATAAATTTCAAAACCCTTTTCGTCGTCCAGTAGCAACAACAGTTTTTTTAATTGGTACTGCCGTATCTCTTTGGTCAGGTATCGGAGCAGCTTTACCTATTGATAAATCATTAACTTTAGGTCTTTTTTAAAATAGTAACATATTAGATTAATTTTTTAATTTTTTAGTAACTAGCTAATATTTAAAGTAACTTTTCTTTAAATATTAACTAGTTACTAGTTACTAAAAAATTCAAATTATTTAAAACTTCTATAATAAATTTATTAAAGCTTTTTTTAGTGCTTTTAATTTTTTCTAATAAATATTTTATTTAATTAAATATTTATAAAAATTTGAAAAAAAAAGGTTGTACTTTAACTATTAAAACTATTAATTTAGTTTAGTTCAATTTAATAAAAATTTTTTCATTTATTTCAAATAATATTAAAAGTTTTTTACAATATATTTTTATTTTATACACGTCGCTTTTTTGGAGGTCTACATCCATTATGTGGCATAGGAGTTACATCACGAACGAAATTTAGGATAATACCACTGCGGCGAATAGCTCGTAAAGCTGTATCTCGTCCTGGGCCAGGACCACTAATCATAACTTCTGCTTGTTTCATACCTTGATCGATCAAAACGCGAATAGCATTTTCTGCGGCCGTTTGAGCCGCAAAAGGTGTACTTTTTTTCGTACCTTTGAAACCACAAGCACCTGCGGAAGACCAAGAAACAGCTTGTCCCCGTATATCCGTCACAGTAACAATTGTATTGTTAAAACTTGCTTGAATATGAATAACTCCTTTAGGGATTCTACGTTTACCTTTTCGTAAACTAATTTTTTTCACTAATTTTGGCATAATTATTATCGTTTATTTATTTCAAAAAATTATTGTATTTAGATTTACTTTCAAATATAATTATATATAAAAAATATTTAAATATATTATGACTTTTATTAAAATTTTATTTAATAAAAAATTATCCTTGTTTTTGTTTATGTTTTGGATTAGAACAAACTACCATAATTCGTTTTCGTCTACGAATTAACCGACAATTATCGCATATTTTTTTAACAGAAGCACGGACTTTCATTTTTATATTTCCTATTTTTATCTGATTTATAATATAAAAAAAATTATACTAAGTTTTTTAATTTATTATATTTTTACCATTTTGATTAAAAAAATAAATTTAACTATTTTGCGATTTAGCACGAAGGCGATAAGTTATGCGTCCTTTAGTTAAGTCATAAGGACTTAATTCTACTTTAACTCGATCTCCTGGTAATATTCTAATATAATTCCGTCTTATTTTTCCCGAAATATGAGTTAAAACTTCACATCCATTGTCTAAACAAACTCGAAACATTGCATTAGGAAGTGATTCTGTGACTATACCTTCCATATCAATTAAATTTTGTTTCTTCATTAAAAGGAAAATCTCCTTCTTTAAGTTAACTAACATTGTGAAATATAGTACTAGCTAGTTTTTTTATTTACAAAGATTTTCCTATGTCAAAGATTTAAATAAAATGTAAATAAATTACCATACATAACATAAAATTTCTCCTCCAATTTGTTTTTCTCTTGCTTCTCGATCCGTCATAATACCTTGAGACGTTGAAAGAATAACAATTCCCATTCCACCTAACACTTTTGGAATTTCTTTATGATTAGAATACATTCTTAAGCCTGGTTTGCTAATACGTCGTAAAGTTGTTATATAAGGTTTTTTCTTTCTTCCTTGATATTTCAAAGTAAAAACTAAAAAATAAAATTTATTTTCTTTATGTTCTCTAAAATTTTCTATAAAACCTTCTTGTAATAAAATTCTTCCAACATTCCGAGTAATATTAGTGGCTGGTACTTGAACTGTCTTTGTTTTTTCCAAATTTGCATTTCTTATAGATGTAATCATATTAGCAATAGTATCGTTACTCATGAAAACTCCTTTTTACTATTAATATAATAAGCTTTTTAACAATTTAAAAAGCTTCTAAGACAAAAAAATAATTTTAGTTTTTTAGAAATTTTTTTGCTAATTTTAAAATGAAAATAATTTGAGATAAAAATAATTAAAAAAAAATATAGACTATATATATATATATATATAAAAAAATAATGATGTACCTAGAAAAAAATAAATAAAATACTAATTTATTTGGAATAATAATATTAAAATTTTTTTTTTTAATTTCAAGAATTAATGTACAAATAAATATATCTAAATTTTTATTAATTTAAATTAGAAAAAAAAATAAAAACTTTATGATTTTTAATTTTTTTTTATAACACCTCAGGAGCTAATGAAACTATTTTAGTAAAATTAGATTCTCTTAATTCTCGTGCAACAGGGCCAAAAACGCGTGTTCCCTTCGGATTTCCTTCTTGATTAATAACAACAGCAGCATTATCATCAAATTGTATAATAGTTCCATTTTTACGCTTAAGTTCTTTACAAGTTCGTACAACTACTGCTCGAACTATTTCCGATTTTTTTAATGGCATATTTGGTACTGCTTCTTTAACCACGGCAATAATTACATCACCAATATGTGCATATTTGCGATTACTTGCTCCTAAAATTTGTATACACATTAATTTTCGTGCTCCACTATTATCGGCTACATTTAAATAAGTTTGAGGTTGAATCATTTTTTTTTAACCCCCCCAAAAAGTATAAAATTTTAAAATTTAAAGGGGGGGGAAAGAATTAAGAAATAAGATATTACTAATTTTAATTATTTATATAATTATTGTTTTTTTATTTAGCTTTATTAAGTAATTATATTGAATTTTCTTTATTTATTTTTTGTACGGACGTAACAGTAATAAATTGAGTACGTATAGGCATTTTGTATGCTGCAATTCTCATAGCTGCTCTAGCAATAGTTTCTGGTATTCCACTTATTTCATAAAGTATTCTACCTGGCTTAACAACAGATACCCAATATTCTGGTGATCCTTTTCCTGAACCCATACGTGTTTCCGCAGGTCGCATAGTAATAGGTTTATCTGGAAATATACGTATCCATAATTTTCCACCACGGCGTGCATAACGGGTAATTGCTCGTCGTCCTGCTTCTATCTGCCTAGATGTAATCCAAGCCGGTTCAAGGGCTTGAAGGGCAAATTTACCGAAACAAATAGAATTACCTCGGGTAGCTATTCCTTTCATTCGTCCTCTATGTTGTTTACGAAATTTTGTTCTTTTAGGGTCATAGTCGACTTTTTTTGTCTCTATTTCAAAATCGGACATGAAGGTTTTCTTTCATCCGGCTTCTCATGAATAAAGTTATTATAAATTCCTTTTTTTATATTTTTTTATTTTTTTACTTCGTTTTTTATTAAATTAGTAAAAAAATAAAAATAATTATTATAATAATATAAAAATTTTGATAATATTTTCTATGAAATTTTCACGGGCGAATATTAACTCATTTAGTTTTACTTAAAAATAATTAGTTTTTATTATGTTTTGTAGTTTTTTCAAATTTGGTCTTTTTCGCCATCCCATCTATATTTAGTAACTCTTTTGTTTAATTATAGATTACGTCGTTTTCATTACTTTCAAATAAACGTTTAGGTTTTTTTTTTACAGTGGAGTTTTTTTATTTTATATCATCAAATTTATTAGTCTTTTTTGAAGTAAAACTTTTTTATTAAATTTTATTAAATTAACTATTAGTAACTATTAGTAATTAACTGTTAGTAAATACTAGTAAAATAAATTTTTTTATGTTTGCTTACACTGTTTTTTCAAGACAAATTTAACCATACGAATTTAATAATAATATGTTATTAAATTTTTTTTAATTACAAAAAGCTTTTTGCTTCATAAAATTTTTTTATGAAAAAGAGTTTAAATGAATATTTTTATTATTTAATAATTCATTTATTGAGTTATTTCAATAGAAAGCAAAGAATTTATTTCCAGTTTATATTGGAATTTATCGAGTTTTTTTTCTTTTCATATTGTTGATTTAAAAAACATCGATTTTAACGCGTCGCACACTAAGCATAACAATTTTTTCGAAATGTTAATAAAAATTATAAATAAATCTTTAAAATAATAAAAAAAAATAAATTTAATATTAAGATATAAAAAAGTAAAACAAATTATTTTTCATCTTGGAATATCCAAATTTTTATTCCCAATACTCCATAAATAGTTTGAGCTGGATAATAACAATAATCAATTTTAGCTCGAAGAGTTTGTAAAGGAACTCTTCCTTCTCTAGCCCATTCTACACGAGCAATTTCAGCTCCATTAAGACGTCCTGCAATTTGTATTTTAATACCTTTTATATTCGTTTTTTTTGCCAATTCAATAGCTTTTTTCATAGTTCTTCTAAAAGCAACTCGACTTTCTAACTGTAAAGCAATATATTCTGCAAGAATATTAGGTTCTCCATACGGCTTTGTTATTTCCGTCAAAGTCATACGAAGTTTGCGATCTCCAGGAGTTAAAATATTTTGCACATTAGTTTTTAATTGTTCAATACCTCGACCACGATTTTCTACCAATAATGCAGGAAATCCTGTATGTATTTCAACTTGAATTAAATCAGTTTTTCTTTTTATTTCAATACGTGCAATTCCTCCATAATTTGAAGAATTTCTTATATTTTTGTATACATAATTTTCAATACAATAACGAATTTTTTGATCTTCTTGAAGAAGTTCAGAATAATTTTTTGGTTGTGCAAACCAATAAGAATGATGTTTTTGAGTCACACCAAGCCGAAAACCAAGTGGGTTAATTTTTTGTCCCATGCTTTTTTTCCTTTCTAAATGATATTAGCATAATTCTTTTTATTGATTTCTACTTTTTACAATAATACTTATATGACAAGTAGGTTTATGTATAGGATATCCCCGTCCTTGAGCTCTGGGTTGAAATCTTTTTAAAACAGTACCTTTGTCTACTTTTGCTTCACTTATAATCAAATTAGCTTTGTTAATATTCAAATTATTACTTGCATTTGCTGCCGCTGAAGAAATTAATTGTAATATAGGGTAACATGCTCGATATGGCATAAATTCTAATATCATAAGTGCTTGTTCATATGAACGACCCCGGATTTGATTAATTACTCTCCGCGCTTTATGAGAAGACATACGTATATGTTTGGCCAAAGCTCGAGCTTCTAAATTTGATTTATTATATTTCATTGAACCTTACCTCCTAATTAACGACGAGATTTTTTATCACTTTTTGCATGTCCTCGAAAATTTCGCGTAGGTGCAAATTCTCCCAATTTATGACCTATCATACGATCTGTTATATAAATAGGTAAATGTTCTTGTCCATTATGAACAGCAATAGTATGTCCGATCATTGTTGGTACAATAGTAGATGCGCGAGACCAAGTAACTATAATTTTTCTTTCTTTTTTTAAATTAAGATTTTCAATCTTTTTTAGTAGATGGTCAGCTACAAAAGGGCCTTTTTTTAGTGAACGTGTCATTGCCAACTACCTTCTGTTTTTATGTCTATTTTTCAAATTTTTTTATTTAAAATTTAATTATCCATTTTTACGACGACGTAAAATTAAAGGATCACTATATTTTTTTATTTTTCGAGTTCTTTTTCCAAGTGCAGTACGACCCCACGGGGTTAATGGTTTTTTTCTTCCAATAGGAGCTCGACCTTCACCACCTCCATGAGGGTGATCTATGGGATTCATAACAACTCCTCTTACGCGAGGACGTTTTCCTAACCATCGTTTTGATCCTGCTTTACCCATACTTTTATTGTTAGCATCAGCATTACCAATTTGTCCAATCGTAGCTAGAGAATTTTGAGATACTAGACGAACTTCGCCAGAAGGTAATCGTAAAGTTGCTAATTGACCTTCTTTCGCAATGGGTTTAGCTACAGTTCCAGCAGTTCTTACCAATTGTCCACCTTTACCTGGTGTTATTTCTATATTATGTATAGCAGTGCCTAAAGGCATGTTGGTTGAAGTAGACCTTCTTTTTTATGAACAAAACAAAGTCTCTTCCCAAACTGTACAAGCCTTTCTCAAGGCATACAGCTTTCTAGATGTATATTTTGTTATCTAATTGATAATTATTTTAACTATTAACTATCTATTAAATAGAAATATTTTTAACTACATCCTAGTTTTTTTCATCATCTAACGTACTTTTTTGTATAGCGTCAGATTGAATGA